CCGGATAAGAAAAAGTGAATCTTCGGTCGGATCCTTTCCTTTCCGCATATTGTCAAGCCGGATCAAAACAAGGAATGAAAGGGATGGATGGAAATATCTATCGGATGGAGCAGGAACTGCATTAGACTAGACAAACTGATTATAGGAGTCACGACCACCGGTACAACTATCAATAGGCGGTCGCAAGAGATATTAGCCTCTACAGAGAGTTGCCGGATAAGAAGGTCTTTTTCACGAGATTGGCCAATAGCTCCCGGAAAAAAGTGAATCGATAAACCAAATGGATCAACACTACTGAATGAGGCATCCACGTCATCAAGGAAGCGATTCCTTTTTCCAAAAAATCGATGGGACATTGATCAGGAGTGGGGCCGTTTACCGGTCCATTGGGAAGTGAGAAAAAGGTGGAATTGAGCCCTATTAAGTCACGTAAAGGGGAGGGCGATCAAGGAATAGATAGGAATGACTCACCCTACCCTTCCTTCTCCCAGTTACTGCCTATAACGAGTTAGTTACCGGGCCATAAGCATGCGATAGGTTTGGTTTTATATAGATTCAGTACCCCTTTCATTTTTTAGCCTCTTTTCCCGACTAGGAAAGAGAACTTTCTGGCAGCAGGATCCACTCGAATCAGTCCTCCAGTATCTCCAGTTTCGGGATAAGATAGGCTTCCCCACCCGAGGAGTTGACTTCTCGACCGATAGGGGAACGGGAACGGCAGCATATTCGACCATTGATCGGAGGGAACTGGAAGATATTTCCTATGAAGGTGGGAATGAAAGGAATGCACCAGCTTCTGCCGATCCTCTCCCGATAGAAAATAGCACTTATTCTCCCTTTTATGGAGAGTTTAGAAGATGCGGAAAGAAGAGTTAGTTATCAACCGCCCGGGATCACCCTATTTGAAAGAGTTTCAAAAGCGTCGAAGGAGTTATCCCAAGGGGCAATCAGTAAACTCTTATCTGAAAGACTTTGCTTTTAAGCTTAAGAGAATGCCCAGGAAAAGGCCCTTAAGTAGCAGTGTCAGAGCCGATAAGGAAGCATGGAAGTCCTAAAAAGGCCTCGATAAGCAAGCCAGGTTGCTACGATTGTTTTAGTAGATAGGGGAGAGTTCCAAACGGACTGACTAAGAAATCGAAAGAAATCAACCGCAAGTATTGGATTCAATGTGAAAGGACAATCTTCATTTCCTTCAATTCATAAGCCCGAGTATCACGATCCCAAAAAAGTAGCCCGAAGTGACTGACCATATAGTCTAGTTTTTTTTCCTTTTCCAGAGACGAGAGAAGTAGCAACCATGGACCTAGCTCACAGAAGAAGGGGACTAGTTGTGCCAGGAAAGAGGGAAGATGGTATTGGGCTTCAACACTATGCTGATTCCGCATTTGTCTAGTCAAGCTTATTACTGGCAGGCGAGACCGATCGATTGAAGTTACGGTTCATAGCTAACCCCGAAGCGAAGTAAGCTTTCTGAAATTGACTGTTAATACGCGGTATTGTAATTAAGCGCGTTTTTCTTTCGTCACACTAGGCGCGCTCCCTCATCGCAAGCTGATGAGACACCTCTGTCGGAGGATTTCGTTGGGCCTCTGCGGAGATGGGGTCGCGTGCTTCGGAGATTTCCCGGTCAGGGTTAGGACTCGGCGGTATTTCGAAAACATCCACCTTTGCCCCGGGACTAGGAGCCCGAATTCTTTGGCCCGGCGTGTTCCCCGAGCTTGATGGGCCTTACGCTCCTCTCACTTCGTTCGAGCTTACTAGCCCTGCTCCTGACGGAACCATTGGGTGACAAATGGTGTCCAGATCCACAATAGATAGAATGATTGTTAAAAAAAGACTTCCTTCCCACCCGAGCCGACTAAAGGTAGAGAAAGTTCTTGATCAGCATGGATTTCAACTGCGAGATTGAAAAATTCGACATGACTCGAAATAAAGAATAGCACACACCGAGCAAGGTCAAAAGGATTAGGAAGGAATAGAGAAATGAACGGAATCGACGAAGATGAGGAGATAACGAGCGAAGAAGAATCATGATACCGAGTTTGATCAGACAACAAAAAATCAGAAAATAACAGAGCAAAGAGGTTTCCAGCGATTTCGACAACCATCGCACAGCCATTCGGAGAAGAGTTGAGTTGCGCTGAGATACTTACAATTACGCGAGCTCAACTAACGGCCTGAATAAGTCAGGTCGAGGGGGGTGGCACTCAATTTACTGTCGAGAAGGCGGATTCTGAAATGTGTCACATCCTATTACCGCAAATAAGGACAAAACTCTTTTTTATATAAAAAAAAAATGTGTAAAATGTTTCCAATTAACAGATGCTATTTTAAGTCTAGTTTGCGTTTGCCACAAGGCATGCAAGCAAGGAAGCTAGCCTCTTTTTTAGCTTCCTTCGCTTTAGTTTACTATGCTATCTTTCGTACCCAAGGTGCATAGCGTCTCTCTCTCTCCTGCGCTAGTTAAAAATCTCCCTTCCTCTCTAACGAATGAAGTTTGAAGGGTGGCTTAAAAGCTCCTTTATTCATAATTCGAGTTTATTCTCGATAGCCAGAAAGCATAATCATTTTTTAACTAAGAAAGTTTTGTAGAGTTTTCAGACGATGTGAGATAAGTAGATAAAGAATTCCTCATTCACTTCCAAGCTAACCGAAAAAGTTTTACTCCTAATTCCTATTATATCTCGATGGTTTGAAGCCCTAGTTCCAGAAGGAATTGATATCCATATTTTAGACAACTAACCTGGTATTTACTCTATTTAATGTCGGACTTTGCCTGGTGTTAGAAATAGATTGAATGGTAAACCAAATCAATTTGCCTGTGCTATCAAGAATAGGTCGTCCCTTTACTCTACTTTCAGGAATGGCAAGACGCTAAAGAGATAGCTATGGCTATGAGACTAGTGCAATCAGGTAATCGACCAAGTAATCCACATACATGATAAAAGAGCATTCCTGCCCTAGTGTACTTATCCACTGACATTGAAGGAGAAGAATGACAAGGTAGCTAGTAGCCTTTTTCCCTATAGTCTTATCCGAAGTTCCCTAGCCGTAGCGCTTTCTGTTATGATTCCAAGTCTTGCTCCCACTCGTGTATTGATTTCAATGCTTTTTGCTTTATACGTAAGTTTGGCTTAGCCCATTGGCTAGTTCGTAGGCCCCTCCCCGTACCACCTTGTCTTAGCTTCAAGTTGTTTTCTAACCTTCGTTCATTCGCTTGGTTAGATCTTTCTTTCCTATTTATTTAGTAATAGTGATCTCCGTCTGGGACTGAAGCGAAATAAGCTCCCCCTTGAAGCGGGGTCTTCTCCGATCTAGAGGATCTTTCGTTTTTTGGGCTGAAGTCAGAGGGAGCGGCTCAACTTCGCTATGCATAGATCTCTCTTTGGTTATACCGATGAAAGAAGTGGCTACGATGGTTCAATAAGAGTCTTCGCCGAGCCGTCCCGGAGAAATGGGAGCAGAAAGGGATTTTATTGTTTAGCAAATACCACAATACGCACTATGAAAGGTCCAGCTTTATTTATTATTTTCTTATTTTATTTAATGTTATTGAACATAGGTGATATTGGGGTGAAAGCCCTCTGGAGTAATCAAAGCTGTTTCGTGTTGATCTTTTCTTTTCATTGGCCGATCCGATTAACACGGAAAAATCCATCAATAAGAAATAGAACGGATTAAGATGTTTGGCAAAGCTTTGGAAAATATTTTTTTATCTCCATGTTTCCTCGGCCACTGGGACAAGGAGATCCAGTTCTTTTAATAATCAATGGGACGAATTCCTGTCTTTTTTAACCGAAAGAGCTCAAAACTTCAGGAAAAAACCTCGATTCCTGCAACACCGGCTTGGCATCGGACCGTACAACCAAGCAGTGCTACTCTACCAAGGAGGAATTGGGACCGGCAGCATAAGACCATGCAAAAACATCTCTGTATTCAGCCAGAAGAGAGGTAAGCGCTGTTTTTTTTCTCGTCTGAAGATTGCAGCCCTCATGAGTCGTCTTGGGTCTGTCCTCGCGAGATTGACATCAACTGCCTCTTCGACTAGCAAGGAAAAGCCGGATGAAATCTGAGTTGGTGCTGGTGATAAATGAAACTGATTTTCCAAGATCGAAACTTGTAGCGAAACAAGACCGACCAGCCTGTTTTATGCAAGTCATGAGCAAACTGTGGCTTTTGATCGGGAGACATAGATTCTATCGGGGAAAGATCCCAACTCGAGGTACCGAAGAAGCCAACTCCATGATTGAATGACTCTTCAGACTAAAAGTAGCTATTTCCCCAGCTGAGAACAGCTAAGGTCCAGTGTGTTGGAAATGCAGCATGGATGATAGGACTTTTCCATTTTCAATGGAGCTATGGGTCCTCCCGCATTCATTGGCTACCGGTGCCATGCTCAAAACGCATAGAATACTTATCCTTGATGTGTTGGTGGGCTGCACTTCCCGACCTGAGTCCGAGTCAATCCTTCTTTCCGGGCCTATGATATTGAGGAGCTAAAGCAGACTATGAATCTTTCTATTTTTAGTCAGAAAATAGGGGAAAGCACAGGCCTATCCACCGATTTTCTCGAAGGGGCGAAGAAAAGAAAGAAGCGCTCTAGCTCTCACTTGAAGTACAGGAATGAGAATTGCTCGGCCAACGGGATCAAAGATGCTCTTATTTCGCCAAGTCCATAAGTACCATAAGGCATATACAAATAGGATTGAACACACCAGATTTCACAAGATGTTAGAAAGTGCAGCTCTTGGGATTGAGGTTTCTGCCTTGTTATCAAAGCATATTGCCGAGCTAAGGGAACTGAGTTCCTTTATATCTCTATCTGTTAAATTCGATCTCTTTCTTACTTGGAAAGCGATTGTGCCGAACAAGGACCAATTAACTCGCGGATGGCGTGACCACGAACGTCCTTTCGGTTGAATCGGGGGAACAGCTCGAGGTTTTTTTTTCCTTTCTCCCCTCTTCCGCTGCGCACCTTCCTTGTTGCTTTCTTACGAGCAATATATTAACTGATCTTGTCCCCAAGCTGCTCCTTGAGCCGATTTACCAAAAAGGTATGCTTCTTTATTGAGCCTTTCGGGAAAGGGAAGAGCGGAAGTCGAAAAAAAGTGCCTGCTTGTCCTGAAAACGCTAGCACCTTTTATTTCAAAAATTCCAGCGCTACTAACCCTGCTATCGTACTCCCCCTAGTGCTTCCATCAAGCCGACTCACTATAGAGGAGAAAGAAAGGCAGCATGGCAATCAGAGACAGCTCAAGAAATAAAAAATCAGATGGAAGGCGGGATTGAGTCGGGCTAACGAGTTACTATTTCAAAAGCGGGAGAAGGAATTGGATGATCAATCTATTTCCCCTACTGTTCTACCGCTAGGCGAGAGGACCCCCAACAAGGGGATGTGAAGAGTCGCTTTTTGTCCCGCGATTTCTTACTTTAGGAAGAAATAGAGTAAGGGCGCTGACGGATGGCTCGACTGAAAGGAGAGGAGGGGAACGAGTTACATACCTGGAACGAGAAGGAGAGAGGGGAGGGTAAAGGGGTTTACTAAAAGATGGAGGTAAGGGATTTTGAACTTACTTGTTTTAGTAAGCTACTCTTCGTCCCTTCCTCGGAACCACTGGCCGTTCTAGAAAGTAAGTCCATCAGCGATTTATCTCCTTCAATTGGTTATGGTTATAATTAGCAGACCCACTCTGCTACCTATTGCAGCTAAGCTAGTGCTTGAAAAATTGCATCGACCCTTCTGCGAAAGGTAAAATTTATCTCCGAACCGACGTAGCATGCTCCCTTCTAAGGCTTCCGCTTCTCTCTAATAACGATAAAATGACTCTTTCAGAAAGCAAAGCTACAACTCTTCAGTCTAAGCTATCTAAGCTAGAACTTAAGGCCGACCTCTTTTCAAGAGATACCCCACTTCCCGGTCTAGCTTCACTAACTGTATTCACCGCTTTCCAGATCTCGGAACCAGATCTACTTTCTCATCGGCATTCTCTAAATGAATTACGTTATGGTCTTGAACTCTCGATATATCATATGTAATGACAGATCGAGGTAAGCTTGTCTTTTCGGAAGAGGTGGGAGTGGGGCAGGAGTCATCCTGGATGTTAGTCCAATTACTTTACTAGTAAGGCGATGCCTGCTACTAGTCGAGCAAGGTTATTAAAAAAAAAATGTCAATACAAGCAGGGCAAGAAAGTCACAATCATACCCGATATTCAGAGCGCCGGAGCTAGAAAGCGGCAGCCATAAAGTGGAGAATTTCCATCCATTTGCTGTCTCGTTCGCTACCTCAGGTCAACATTACGGAATTAGTCCAGGTTCAGTTCTGACTATAGCTGCAACCTATCTCATATTGGGGAAAAGTTACCGCCCTCGATCACAAACTAGAAATTTCATAAGAGAAAGTATAGAACGGATTTCGGGCTAGGTTCAAGGTATGCCCAAAGGTATGCCAGTTGATTGATTCAATATCATAATAAAAAAAAAAATAAATAATTTTTCTTTTTTCAATTAAAGAAAAGGAACGAGAGAAAGAACGAGCTACATAATGTTCACGAGTTAAAGAGCGAGTAAAGAGAGGGATTTTGGGTTCTTCAAGCGCCCTAGACCACCAGCTAGCGTGCTCTTTCGTGAAAGCACCTTTTGGCCATGCTTTCTCGATCCGATTTTTGTCAATCTTTTTCTTTTTTTCCTTCGGGATTCTATAAAGCAGACTTTCTTCAACCAAAAGGAAAGGAAATCTCCAAGCAAGACGGAGAGAGGTACGATTGAAATGAAGTTCAATCCTGACCTCGAAGGAAGGGATTGGTTCGGGCAGGCTCTCGAGGAGTATATCGAACCGTGTTTAGCATCTTCTCGTCAGGCAAGGAAGAGATAGGTAGCAAAAGAAGGAGTAAGGAGCAGAGCTAGGGAGCAAGGGAAGCCGGGCAGGTCTTGAGTCTTTAGGTCTTTCGTTTTGTTTCTCGTGAGGATAGCGATGAGTCTTGAGTAGCCTGAACAGCTTGAGTATCGAGTTCAGTTCGTAGTTGCTCCCGGGCAAGAACAAGTCCAGTCTGGTCGTTCATCGAGGGAAGCAAGCCGGTAATCCTCTTTCGGAATTTGCGGAAGATAGTACAGATGCTCCTGTTCTTTCTGCGGCAGTTGTGGGTGCGCTTTACTTCTTTATGAGTATCCCGGTGCTGCTGTCTTGTTCAAGCTATGGATCAACTATAGAGAAGGAGTGTGAAAGCTAGATACTTTTTTTTAATACTCCTTGCCTGCTAGAAGCTACGGCATCCCACCGGTCCTATCCGAAAGGGTGAGTTGATGCTAGGGTGGCGCCTTACCCTGATTGCTCAGTTGTTAACCGAGCGAAACCATTCCCTTCTTCTTTCTTTTTAAAAGAATATTAATATTTCTTTGACCACGGAGCGGTTCCATTTCTTTCTTTCGAGTGATGTGATTCATCAATAGAATAGGGTACCATCCCATACCATAGGAAGTTGCTTCTTGGAATGCCGTCGTTTAAGCACAGGCTGACCACTGATTCCATCTTCAAACCAAAAGCCAGATCTTGCTATTTTAAAAGCGAAGGAGCACACAAAGCAGAAAGAAGGGACTCACCAAGCAACAAGGTAGTTGTTTGTGTAGGCGGAATCGAGTTTCAAATCATAAGATGATGAAGTGACTGCACCAACGAATCAAGCTGAACACATGTTTGATCCACTCTACGAACTGAAAGCGAGATCTTGCAAAACAACCACGCAAGGCTCGGATCTGCAATAATGGCGTTGTAGGTAAGGGGATCAGCGCTATGATCGCTTTGAGTTCTGCGATGATTGTGTATGGATTTGCTATTTGGCCTTCGATCGGGTTCTTGGTTCTTCCTTCGAACTCCGCGAGCGGTCTTTCGTAATGTAAGTCAAGCTAGTCTAAAGTAGATTCAGGATCAGGGCAGAGGGTGGGATTGGATGGTTCTTCCTTCCAACCATTGAATTGACGAACACATCTATTCAGACAATGTAGCTATCTTAGAAATTAATGGATCTCTCTCGAAATTTATGAAAGAAGAAGTGTATAATGGATTGCCATTGCCTTTCTTTCGGACCATGTGATTACACACCTTCTGATACCTCTTCCCTGTCTATTCCTTTTCTGCCACCAAAAAAGCGCATCTTTCCATTTCGTGGTCACCTGACCTGGACCACTTTTCCCTTGGCCATATCAGATTCGGGAGGGATTAGGGGGAAAGATGCCTTCACATCACATCAAAGAAAGCTGCAGGCACTGCCTTCGCGACCTAGCGAATAGCTAACCAATCAGTAGGCTTCTTTCTTCCATTCCTATATAACCTATCAAAGAAGTAGTAAAAAGAGGACCGCAGGTGGGATTAAAAGCAAGAAAGCCCATAATGAAGGGGCTATGAGATTCTTCTTTCTCAGGTTAAGTGCTCTCAGGGAAGTTTCAAGGCTAAGGGCAAGACAGGGAGGCCGCTCAAGGGTAAGCGACTGGAAGGAGCGAGAGGTCAGGTTTTGACTCTTCTTCTAGTCGAAAATCATAGCTTGACAGCGCGGTCAGGGCAAAAGGAGATGAAAGCGAGCCTATATCTGGCAAAGGCAAGCGGGTGGCTCAGTAGCCAAAGCTGGATCACTTACCGCTCGCCTGGTGAAATGAAATTCCGTGTTTTTTGAATGGCTGATATGTGTTTTTTACACAAAGAAATTGGCCTGAATAGTCGGTTGGGACTGACCTCTTTTCATGATATTCTCCACTTGAGTACGCAGATTGGCCTCGATCAGTCGCCATAATTCTTTATAAAATTTTTGTTTTGAACCCTGAGCTAATTTCTTATTATTAAGTTTATTAAGATCTAAAAATAATATGCCTCCTTTTATTTTGGATAATGGAGTTCACATTCATCAAGATAGAGAGAGTCCTGTGCCTTCCTATGTTAACAGATTCTCATAATCCCAGAGAATTTATTAGCCCTTTTTTTACCCCATTATGGCTTCTTTCTCCACTGGGCAAAGCATTCCCAGTCCATCCAACCAAACCTATGAATCAGGATTCAGCTACCTTTATTGGACCCCTAATCAGTATGGCATTTCTATAATACCCTTCTATTCTATCTGTGTCCCTTCCTCGATAGAGGAATGAATGCAACATTAGCCCGAGCGATAGAAGAGATAGCCTCATTCCACAGGAAAGCATTGTAGAGTCCCCACCCTTGCCAGTCTAGTCTAATAGGTCTGTCAGCTAGTCTTTCATTTCTCGCTCACTAGTCGAGCCTCTTGTTCCCGTATGTTCTCCTTGCTCCAAGCTAGCAGTCCAGCTAGAAAGCCAAGCCAACCAGAAAAGCCAAGAAAGAGCAAGTGTCGTGTGCATGGAGATCGTAGTTGAGGTTTTCTAATTACTTACAATTCAAAATAAGGAGCCGAGCTTGTCTTGTATTGAGGTGATGAAAACCAACTGGCGGAGCCGCTCCCTGGGCTCTTGCAACCTCGGTGAATGTATCCATCAATAGCCATCATCTTTCCTATCCTTGCCTTTATCCATTGCAGTAGTTGGGCAAACCGACATTTAGATCAGCTCTCACGAATAGAATCTAATTGGACTCTTTTCATAGGGTGGTGGATCGAATGCACCCGGTCTATACGGAAGGACGCTTTTCAACTGTGGCCGAAGCATTGGGCAATCCCGGGAGTGGCATAACTCATTCGCTCACCTTCGCCTACCTTTGACCTGACCCACAACCAAGGCTATGACATCTTGACTCTCTAGCGAAAGCATGACAGATAGCTTAATCGATGTTCCGGGGGGAAAGCAGCTTTTGCCCTAAACTGGTAAAGGAAGTGCTTTGAATTAGATAGCCTTCTCTATGATTTGAATCCCATCTCTCGCCGATACCGCTATCTGAAGAAATGATTAGTCTGCACTTTTATGACCGAACAAAAAGACAGTCATCTCCGGGCTACGAATAGAGGCGCAAGGAATCATAAGTAAGAAGAGCAGCACCCTAATCAATTCATATCAACTAGCCTTCGTGCCCCTTTCACCTGAACTACGATAAGAGTTTAAGAGTTCATCTGTCCTTCCGGAAGCATGGTTCGATGAGGCTTCTTTCTTAGATGTTCAAGTGTAGTACTTACTTCGTACCTTTCTTATGATTACTACTTATGCTTTCGAATTCTGCTATGCCTCCTCCCATTTATAATTTTTCATATAATAAAGCAAGCATGTCTCTATTTGATTTGGATGAAGAGAATTCTATCCTCTGGCGTGATCCCTAGCGCTAGCGCCTTCTTTTGAATAATTTGCTTGGCTATGTAGATAGATCTTCTCTTTCCTTCCTCCACCAAGGTCAGGTAATAGATCAAAGCACTCAAAAGGAGATTTTAAATCCAGAGATTTGGATGAAAGAAGTTTCTATTGAATTGAGTTCTATCTTGGCAACTCTTTCGCCAAGTACCAGCGGTCTTCTTGGTTTGGTTTATAAACCTAAAAACTCTTTTGGGCTGCACTGAGACTCTGAAAAGCAAGAAGAAACCCGTCTTTCTTTCTTTTCTCAGAGACCGGCTTCCACCCAACCCATCATGGTACTCTTTCTGCTGAAGACAATCTTATCTTGCTTTTTTGAAAGGTCTTGCTGATAAAGTTGCAGCCATTAGAAAGCCTATCCCCGATTCAGAACTCCTGACTCGCACACTCAACGGGTTGCAAATCATCCGGATTCTTATTCCCTTTGTTATGCTATTGAAGCGAGAAGCCCTCTGATCTGCGCGTCCACGTATACTTATTAATGAAGAAGGGAATTAGAGGTGTTTAATCCCTGCCTGCTCGTTTTCAAACTGATGAAGTTGTTGCACTTCTTAGCCACACCACTCAAAGCTACTTCATTTGGAAGCAAGGATCAAGTTTATGTTGGTAATGGGACATATTCTATTTCTATTCATATTCAATTAAGGCACTGGGGATGATCTTATTACCTATAAAAAAATCTTCTTTACTTTTGAAACAGACTGAACACATCCCTCTCGCTTCGCTCCCCTATTCTCTTTCCTCTTAACCTCGAGCTACAGGAATGAAGAAGCTGGAAAGATAGGGAAGGAGTGGAATACTTGTAACGAACGAGCTACATACTTAGCGAGTAGATAGAGTTAAAAAGCGATAGAACGAATAGAATACTTTACTAGAGTCGAGTTAGAGAGAAGGAAGTAGCTCGACCTTAACCAACGTAAGAGGTATGAAGTGTCTGGTTCGATAGGACCAGGAAGGGAAAGTGCGGACCGGAGTCGCCAACTGCACTCTTTATTGTGTGACATTAGGATATCCTAATTCAAATCGTTTGAGTCGGGATTTTGGGCTGAAATGCCTTTTTCCTTCGTAGCCGTCCATTTCAATCGTGCCATTTTTAAAAAAGACCGGGAAAATTTTCTTACATCGGATCTCCCTTCGTGAATTACCCCTCAAAGATGGCAAAAAGTACTGGAGCTCCTTTTTCCATTTTCACAATGCCACTGCTAAGGGAATCGAGGTTGACTGGTTGTCCATCTAGGTGAGTATTGAACAGGGTATCTTTCTACCACTTGTGAAAGCATTCCTTCCTGCGCTCATTCACTCAGCTCGGTATCGGCAAATTAATAGTATAGGTTTTCCTTCCCGTATGAGAGTATACTAAAGAGTCAGAGCGGGCGACATCCTACACAATGGTCTACCGATAGCCACATGGAAGGAGTTGGATCGCTTTCGGTTCACCCGTACGCGCACAGAAAGCAATCTCGTACGGGTCGTTTCATAAAATTGCATCGAAACCGGCACCCGCCACTGACCGGAGAGCCTTGTGCTTTAAGTAGTTTAAGAAAAAAATGAAGAGTCGATTTCGTCTTGACCTTGATGTGACAGGTCTTGCATCGTATTTGCCTAACGAGGCATTCCACATAGGTCGCCATGTTAAATTACATTCGTTCGGATGGTTCCAAAACATTGATCGAAGTATGCCCTGAACCACCCATCTCCCTTCCTACATGCAATATAGGACTGCTTGTTTAAGCCTTCTCTTCCTTCGGTCTAATCCTCCCATCCCGTGACTTGCCTTTCATTTACTTGACAGGGAATTCCAACGAGATCTCGTGAGAGCTTTGACTCAGTAAGCTCATCAGCTACGGCTCAGTTAGCGCCTAGGGTTAGAGGTGGAAGTTCGCTTCAAGGCCGTTTTTGTTTGCTCTGCCCCTTTTAACCCTCTCTAGACAAACTCTCTACCCCTGCGCGCTTGGGAACGCACTATAGCCTCTGGCTCTATAACTAGTAAACATTTTTTTTTTTCTAGAGAGGAAAAAAGAATTCCTTTGCGGCTTACCGCTTACCTATCTTTCTCCAAAACCCTCTCCCTGGCTAAAGGCGCGGGCAATACGGCTTTTGGCCTATTCTTTCTGGCTTCGTAATGACGAGTATACAAACTCATACCTTGGTCTAAAACAAAAATTTCTATACCGTGTCGAATGCAATTCAGCCGGTCCCTCTAACGAATTTCCATCTGCATCGACAGACGCCTAACCAAGAGATTCCGTTTATCCCCGAAGCCAATTGTTCCGAACGAAGCTATATTTCTATCCAAAAGGACATAAACAGACGCAGGTACATTCGCAGAAAGAAGAGATATCTCAGTCGAATCAGGTTTGGAACCCTTTCTCAAGGGCAGTTGGCAAGAGAGGAAAGAAGGTTTGGATCGGTTGCTAATTCATTCTCCGTCTCCGGTTAGGTCGCATCGGCAAAAGACGGATACTCATCGATCCAATTCCAGCTTCTGTCCCAGATGAAGTTGTTCTTGTTGGTATCATAGATGTGTTATAAGAACTGGGCAATGCCCCCAAATTAATTGATATCGAAGCATTCACATTCGTCGATGGAAAATGAAAGATGTCGATTCTTTTTAAAAAAAAGATGGCTTAGATTGAATGGTTTTAAGCCTCTCGCGGTACCCCTGAAAGATGGGAAACTCCTGATTTTCCTGCTTAGACAGAGGCCTTGTCAACTACATATTCAAATTAGCATGAAAGTCCTACTTTAGATGATAGGCCTCGCTGAGCTCTCTCTTGGGCTGTGAAAGCGGTGCGAAAGAAGTTGGTTGGGCTACCTTGCCTTGAGAGCTTCCCCGGTGACTGAGTCTGTGATTTTATTGGTTGTATTTGCTTCCATCTCGAAATGCTCTTTCATGATTGTATGTAAAAAAGTTCTCGGGCATAAGCATAGGCATATGATGAGTTGAAAGCTTCAGAGGTGGGGAAAACCCTATATAGGTCTAGGAGCATATTTCCACTCTTTTTTGTGTTAATTCAATGCTTTGCTTGTGGATTGGAAATGCGATAAGGTCAGCCCCTGACTCTTAGATATCAGCATAGCTTCGTAATTCAACTTCTTGCACATCTGCTCTGAAAGTGATCTTTCCGAATCAAGATATAGAATATGGGCAACCTGCTTCCCTAGCAAGAAGGGAGACAAAAGATTGCATTCATGTCTCTGCCACTGTATTTAGTGTGTCACGCTGGGAATTGATAAACGACTTTCTATCTCCGTTGAAGTGAAAGCTTACTTGATCGATGTATGGGATATACTTGAAAGGGCAGTGCCACAAGGCTGCTACGCACCTGCTACGCTTGTCCTAATCAAGCCAAGACTTTATGCTCTGCTCTGCGCGCTTTTGCTTTTTATCCGATCCCGGCATAGCGCTTTGCTTTCGGTTCTTCGGAGGAAACCTTACCAGACCACCACCTGCCTTCGTTGCTTGTGTGCTTTTTCATACATAGACGAACAGGGCCTACAGAAGTAAACCTTTCTACTAAATGCACACGCTTTACTGTGCGGACGGAAAGCCCTCGATTAATGCCATGGCTAGAATAAGACAGCTTCGAAGACGAATAATGCTATGGCAAACCCTACACTTATCTTTTATCTGTCTCCCACCCCATTCTTTCCCTAAGAAGAGGGGCTCGACCGTCAACCTAAGTTAACTCTTTTTGGTACCCCATACCCGGTCCTCTTGCTTAGTATGAATTCGCTTCCTAGGAGCCCACGCCCCATCGTGCAAATAGATAGGGTTCGGTATTCAGAATCCAGCGGATACTCTAGAATTGGAATCTGGCCATACAAAACCTCCTTCCCGGTGGGACAAGCAGTAGTAGGGTTCAAGGTAATCGTATATTCCCGTAACGCATATATCGCATATATATATATATAACTAGAGTTTCGAGGGAACCGACCCGGGGTGGAGGCTCCACTTTTTTCCTTTTTTCCCTTCTGTGGTAGGAAGATTCACTACTGCCGCTTTTTCGGAGCACCCGACCGTAGGTTTGAGTAGACATCTTTGTTGGTGACCGACCTCCAAGCCTTGATCAAGCTTTTTTTTTTTCTTTTTTTTTAATTCAATGCCCCAAGTTGCTGCCGAGAGGGACGAAGAATTACCAATCCTATAGAGGGGAAAGCCCCAATCCAGTAACCTTTCTTCTTGAAAAAAAGACCTCCAGCTGCCGAAGGGCATGGATTGTTCCGAGATGGTACTCTAGGAAGTAAGCCAAAGCAAACATTCCAATAAAGCAAAGCAGAGCCCTCTTTCTCACTTTAGGTAAGCTAAGTTTGGGCATTGGAACCTTCCTCCTAGCCGCAGAATGGCTGGACAGTTTTTAATGCAAGAGATTGCCCTGTAGGAACTCCCGCAGCTCTCTGTTGAAGACAGGCTCGTTTGGTCTCCCAGCCCAGATGGAAATTGAAACTCCAAAACAGCCTGGAACCTCATTAGGCAGACCTATCCTAAGGTCGACTATGCAGGCATCGTTCGGAGAAAATGGAATACCCCCAAGCACAGTATTATCGCCTGGATGGCCCTCAACTCTGGGCTTCTTACAGCAGATCGAGTTAGCAGATTTTATCCCAACACCGTGACTCTTTGTGGCCTGTGCATCCTTGAAGATGAAAGTGCCGAACATCTCTGTTTTCAGTGCAGCTATGCAGGGTGGATTTGGGCTCAGCTCTATCCTAAATGTGGATATGATCGGCCTGCAACCAACCTTCATGATGTTTGCCGATAGATTAATTAATATAAAAACGAATAATTCGGCCTTTACTTTACTGGCCTGATCCTAAAGCTCTGCTTTACAGCAGTCATATACTATGTTTGGCGTGAGAGAAATTCCAGACGCCATGAAGGGAATCCAAGCAGTAAGCAGAACGTCGTTTTGGAGAATTGTAAGGGAAGTCAAACTGAGACTGCATTCGCTTTCCTCTCAGATTAAACTGAGAGTTTTTTACTCCTTTTTTTCACTCTGTTTTGGGGAGTGCATGGTCACCCTGCTCAGCCATCTATGGCGGAATATTACTCTTCTTCGAGCCCTCCGGAAACAAAAGTGAGCACAGACGGTTCAGTAGCAATAGAGGCTGCTGCGGCTGCGATAGCAAGGGACTTTTTCGGCCATCCTCTTTGGGCTTTCCGTAGGACAGTTGAGTGGAGAGAGATTTTGAGGGTGGAACTTTATGCAATCTGCCATACGGTGGAGATGGCTTCGCGAATGGGCATTAAGAACCTTTGGGTAGAGTCTTACTCATTTTATGCAGTCAAGATGATTAACTCCCAATGCAAGCCCCATAAGCGCGAAATATGCTGCTGAGCTTCACTTAAAATGCAAGAGCCTTACAGTCTTCTAGAGTCACCCATTGTTGGAGGAGGAGCAATAGAGCCGCCTACTTTATTGCGGGATGTTGAGTTATTTATGTACCCAAGAGACTCCCCTTTAGCCCTTAATGACATTATTAGATAGGAAATGCAGGGACTGATTTATGTATGTGTATGATATATTATGTACCATTTCTTGTTTCAAAATATTCTAATCAAGACCAAAACAGGGTGCAAAAAACCGAAAGAAATCCCCGTATTCTATTCCTCAAGTCCCACATCGGCTTGATGCCATCTTCATTAAGGAGAATGCCCCAAAAGCGTCTGCTAAGATTAACTGTACAAAATCGGATGCTGTCAAATTTGCCTTAGTGCAGTTACTCTCTTTACTTTCTCTCAGTGAAGTTCCTAAATAGGAATATTTTTTGAAAAAGCTCTCGATTGCGTCTATATAGGAATGTGGTAGGCGCTTTCAGGCAGGGGTAGGGGTGCGTGCTAAGTGCTTATATGTCGTTGGATATTCGGTTTGGTATAGGTAATTGGTTCTCTTAATGGGTTCTATCCATAGTGTTTCATATAGATCAGGTTATAGATGAAAAGCAAGACAGTTTTCAAGCAGGCGCAAAAGGGTAAGATATTCAGTTATCAAAGAGTTTGAGTCTCCCTAGGGGGAGTTCATTCCTTCCTTATATACAAGTACCTCCCTTAAAGTAAAGGTAAGCCCCTACAGTTACAGCAAGCAAGCATATCCTTTTTTCCACTTTATAGCGGTTGGATTACTTGAGTGTAAAAAGGTTTATCCCTGGGATTATAGACTAGACCTATACTAGTGGGCAAGCAGGCTCAGGCTCTAGGGCCACAGATCATTAGGTTCAGTCCCTGGTGATCGAACCATTACTCTAAGGTGACTCTGTCCCTCTTTCTTACGATAGAGTTCATTCCGTCCCTTGACACCATTATCAAGTTGGAGTCTTTACCAAGTTAAGCTGCTTCTCTTCTCGGGCTCGGGAAAGCTATTCAGGCAAGTGAATTTGCAAGCCTTTAGCCGAATAAAGCTATCAGCAAAACGGGCACCTCACTTTTGTCTGGCCAAAAAGCAAAAGCAAGGAACTTCAATTCGATTCAAGGCAAAATCTTTCTAAAGAGAAAGCTTTCACGCAAAATATAGATATAAAATCGATCCTCCTACTTACTAAACCTCCTTTTTATAAAACTGCTTTATACTCCAATGTTGCATAGTTCAACGGAGAAAAGAGCCTAAAAGGGTAAGCATACCCATAAACCCCAAGGAAATCGCCTGTAAAGACACTCCCAAACAAAGGCTGTAAACTTTATCCAAAAGAAAGGACTTGATCTCACTGGCTGACTTATTAGCTTATAACCAACCTGCTCTTGTAACCAAAAATCCCTAGTATAAGAATAGACTGTTTAAAAGGAGGATACCCTTGTAGTCATAGTAGCCCCCATTATCAACTACTTAAGGGAAATAGCAGAAACGATTACCTGCTAAAAATCTTTCGCTTTTTTATTCAACTCGCTTGGTGAAGATAAAACAAAGGCAACCACATAGAAGAAAACTACCTACTCGTCATGATTTGGCAAAGACTTAGTATCCATAGTTAATTGATAGTTATATTACTATCCTCTTGGTTAATCCCGGGTAGCTCCCTAGGTTCTCCCACTCGCTGGAACTAGTGCTGCAACTCAGACTTCAACTTCAATTTGAAAGATAGCAGAAAGCGAATTAAAAAGACTAGCTACAAGAGATTATCTTTTCATAGCCTTTAACTTAACTAGTAATATAACTAGATTAAGCGCTTTAAGAGCGTGGTGAAGCTGGTATTGAATTCGCCGTTGAAGGAATAAGCGATGTTGGTGGTAAGGCCCTTAGTTAGGAGATTGGAAGTAGTAAAGCTGTGCCCGTGGGGTGAGACTTGCCCTCTGCTCTGAGATGGCGAGAATTGTTTAGTTTAGTAAAGGCATGGCTTAAGCCAACTCGGGACGGGAGGTTTTTTTCTTATACTAGCTCTGGCTTTACTTTTATTTGACTCTTTCCAGGTATGATATTCAAGGGACGAAGGAACTCGACCGTACCCTTGATCCTAACCCTCGGGACTGCGGTAAAGAATTGGGACGGATGGAAAGAGACTGGCTTTCTCATCATATGAGAATCTTTCACTCGCTTCCCTGCTTACCTTTTTGCATACAAAAATGAAAAAGGAACTGCTTTAAAGTAAAGGCTTTCAAGGGGATTGAATGAGTTCAGGATAGGAACTTAGTTCAGTTCACAGGAGCTTAGTCATTTTCTTATTCTTATTAAATGGCTAAAAGGAATAAGAACTCCAACGACTGTATAGGCTTAGTCTGCTATTGTGGGGCTGCCTCTTTTCTTTACTTAGGGAGATTATCTAAGCTCTAAGCTGGCTCTTTAGACTAAGAAAGACTTGATATTACTTAATATCAAACTCAAACCTCTTACCTCACTCGGCTAGATCGCTATGGATTAGATTAGGAAGACATTACGGATGGCGGGTAAAAAGAAGTCTATTAGGACTGCTGGAACTAAAGGAACTTAGCCTTAGACTGGGACGGATAAATCTAACTAGGAGGACTTATACTTACACTTCTACGTATACTGGGGCTATCTATTACAACTGGATGGGCTATAAAAGGTACTGCTACTAGTAGGAAGGATACAAATACTTCGAAGGAGGCTATCAACTATTCCTTACGGATAGAAGGGAATTCCCACAAGAACTTGATGGGTTTACCTGAGTCCTCGAAATCATGGGCTTGGGACTAGAAATGCAGAGGATTAGCTTAGCATGCTAACTCGCTCTCTGGCAGAAGGAATGGATGGAAGATAACCCGCAATCGCAATGGCTGTAACAGAATTCTCGATGACAGCGAACTACATACAAAGATAGCGCTAGTTGGAAGGCCTTAGGACTTAAACTGGCCAAAAGTAAACTCTCCTTTCTACTAGATTGACCTTGCCAGATGGATTGCTTTATAAAACAAACTTGTCCCATAGCCTGCTTATTAATATGTTGGGTTACGCTCGCTTGTCTTTATGTTTTTATGTGTCTAAATGTAAATGAATAATAGGATATTGAGTTGTTTGTTCATTTTATGACCCCACCTAAACATATTATCACTTCACTTTAGCCGAAGTTTTGAATGGATTCCACGATCAAAAATAGATGTATAGTTATATCATTCAAGCTTTAACTTGACTCTTCTCATCTTTCCTTTAGTTTAGATAGAAATAAAAAGGGGCAAGTTAATATTGTCACTCCCCCTCCCACACATTTATGGTATAGTAGATAAGACTTTCGGGATCCATTGGAAGGGCTCAAAAATATATGAAAAAGATCACTTTAATCACTATATTGAAGATTGGTACCTTTTCTACTAAAAAGTTTTGCCTTTAGGATTTAAACTGCCGGGACAACATACCATAAGTTTGAGTTTTATTCATCAATGCATCGATATGGGTTAAATTTTATGGATAGGGAGGAAGGCCTACAAATAAAAGATATAAAAGAGGTTATATAAGTTTTTATATGCTGTGTATTTTTGAAAGTCCCGGTAAGGAACTGATCGAAGTTTCAAATCTATTATTTTTAGTCCAATCTGGTGTGTACTAATGAATTTTGTAAGTCCTTCTCCTATCCAAAAAACAATATAAACAAGAAGGAAAAGGGAAGTCCTATACAGGTACTTCCACACCACATTGAAAGAGTTTAGTTGAGTATTTTAAGGCATCCCCTGCTCTTTTTTGATATCACGACTATTGCTTCACTGGGCAATAAGCTTTTTGACCTCTTCTTCGTCAAGACTAGTGCCTGCTGCTTTGACTGCTTGCATGGGACTGGAATAATATAAAATACTATTAATAATAACTCCTAAAAAAGGGCTTTTACCCAACTAAGCTCCTTACCTCTGCTTCCTCCTTTTCTTTTTTTATGCCACTGATGGCATACTTCACTAAATCAGTATAAACGGTGCTTGTTGCGGCGAATCCCTTGTGTTAAATTCACAAATCCCCTCCTAACATTGATCCAGTTTAGGCAACCTGGGAAAGGAAGATAAGAGGTGAAATCCCGTTCGTAAAGTATGTCAGTTCCCTTTTTTATTCTTCCTATTTAAGATATCCAATGGCTACCTTTGCTATCTATGGATGATAGGATTAAAAAAAAGTAAAGTGCCACATCTCCTTCTTCACTTCAGGAAGAGCTTCTTCTCAAAGCCCTTCTTCCTTACCTTAGGAAGTTTCCTTTGCTTTGAATCGGAATAGCTAAAGTACCCTAAGGCACTAAGACGAATTCTGTCTATTGGCCCTATGGGTTCTAGAGAGAAGTCAATGGGGCATTCTCCCTCAAAAGCGCATTCAATAGCAGTTTTCCTTTCTTTTACTATTAGTGCTCGTACAAAAACAATGCCTTGAGGAATCTGTGCATCGAGACTAACATATGAGACTAGTGAAATAAGTTACTTGCCCTAGTGCTACTCCCTGGCTTCCTTCCTCCACAGAAGACTTGCTAGAATAGCTTGTGTCACTTCCTTGCATGGACAGCTACCACCTCTTCTCTTGACTTTCCTTCGCTTCGGGTAGACTAAGAGCTCTTTCTTTAGTCTCTATCCTATCCCCTCCTTCTACTAGCCGACTAGGAGTTATAAAGCCTGACTTCAACTACCGCTTACAGGGCACTAAGATTGACTGCTTTTCTCCTCTAGCCACAGACATGCTTGACTACCACAGACAGGAGACCGCCATTACTACTTGAACTATCAAGCCAATTAGTAACACAGGCTCGGTGGCTCTGGCTCCTTGTCGAAAGGTTCTTTTCTATACACCAATCGGCCTACTGGCTCGGGAGGAAGCACTCCTCAGACAAGTACTACACTGATAGGACTGCCTGGACAGCTAAAGGATGAACTCGAAAGTTTCCCATTGGATAAGATAGAGCTAATTCTGTATTTCCCTCAAAAACGATTTTCTACATCAAGAGAAGGTGGTTTAAAGAAAGAATACTGCCAGCCGATGAGACTGACCGCTGGGACAGATCTTATTTGAAAGAAAGTTAGCAACCGTTGGCTTGCAGGACCGAGACCGTGCTACTGGACTGGCTGACTGGGTTGGCTACTCTCTGCGCTCCCAGCTGCTATGGGAAGAAAGCAAGGACTGATTCTACTGATCCTTCACCCAGGGAACGAATGGGGCTTCGCTACCTAAAGAGATAGTTTAGAGTTCTTGCTTCCTGCCTTAAAAGCCGATTAAAAGAGACAAGATCCGATTCCTTCAGCCTATTCATTCACAACGGATGAAGTAATAACATTGTACAATTCGAACTTCAAACCTTTTTGCTAACCGTCTATTTCCTCCCTAACAGGCCAGAGCGAATGCGGAGGAGAAAAGACGCAGGGTTCTACCACTTAGTAAGTAATAAGTCCATAGTAGCGGTCCATAGAGACAATAGGGTCTAGGTGAGTTCCTCAAATTGAATTTCGTCTTTCTAGCGCTAAGCATATCATATTGCCTGGGATAACGAGCATAAGAGCTAAAGGGCTATTATCGACTAGGAATTAGGAATCATCAAACCAGAGACCGAAGCAGGGCTCGACAAACAAAAAGTGTAAGCCAAGCCTAGAGAAATTATTCGATTTCACACTTAACCGTCGCCACGAAAATGCGAAAGAAATCAGGTATAGAAAATGGAGCGATGCCCGTGTTCTTGTAGATGAGTGATCCAGTGGTTAAGGCTCATTTCAAGTAAGACTTTCTCATGTTGAGAACGTGGATTTGCTAACTCGATAGCTCCAATCTTTTCTTCAAGAAAAGCCAATGCCTCCGTTCGTATGTCCCTCTCGTTAAAAGGGGAATCTCTCATAATCTGGCTTAAGCGCTCATCCGGCTCGCTGAGAAGGAGATGAAAAAGCCGGTCTTGCTAATTTGCTTTCAATTCCAGCACAGTAATGTCGAAGAGCTCATTGGAGAGAGCAATGTGATAGTGATGAATATTAAAAGACTGGTTGAGATTGTCTCAGACCAAGTTTTCGTATTCACCGGAGTGAAGTTGAGGAGGCAACCGATCGATTAATCGGCTTTCAAGTAACCGAATACGGGCATACAATTCGATTTCCATATCCATGTACACCGGGCTTTGATTCCCAAAATGGGAAAGAATGTTATTCCCTGGTTCCGGATTTTGGGCTCCAAAATGCGAATGAGAAAGTCGTGAATCGGAAGATTCAATATTAATTGTAGTGGAACTGGTAGAGTCTTCGTTTCCGGTCGATAAGCTCGAATCTGAAACATAGAACGTGTATAGGGCTCCTGTAGTAATTCCTACAAAAGCGACAAGTCTTTCGAAAATGTCGAAGCGAACCAGGTAAAAAAAATAAATTTCTGAGAAAATAGAGGAAGCCAAAAAGAATCCAATTCTTTTTTCTTTTTGTTGAAAATCTAAAGCGAGAAATCATAATAAGAATTATTAACAACACAAAAAAAATAAGAAAGAGAAATGCACTTCTGGTAATTACAGCGGTTCCTTCTGATCCTAGAAAACGTACGAAAAAACCTACTGCTAAGACACCAAAAAAGGGAATGAAATGAGTCATGATAAACTTTTCTTCGAGAAAAGGGCGGAACGACTACAACCAGCGCGGTTGTTCCTTATTTCATTTTATTTTTCTAAGCCTTAAGCCATGCACTGAGTTACTTACGGAATCTTGAGGCTGACTACGGCTTCAGATGATTATGCGGGAACAGGATTCGAACCTGTAGTCTTCAGGTCATGAGCCTGACGAGTTGACCAATTCCTCTACCCCGCGTCTTCCCCTTCCCCAAGATATCGCCGCTTCATTTGAACCAGTAAACTTACGCCTAGGATCAAACAAACTGAAGAAATGAGTCCAGGCACAATGAACATACTTGCTAACACCCAGGCCCACTAAAACTTTTCCATCCTTGTCGTTATCATTCGATTCCGTCAGAAAACGGACTCCTCCTTCTCCTCCTGAATCCTCCTCGATCCTTTATTACATAACATTTTCGGCCGCTCAATATCTCGCTCTTTCTCTTACGCAATATGGTGATTTAAGTCGAAGAGTGACTACTGATTTTCTACTCGTAGTTCCTCTCTTGTTAGTCTACTCGTGGTACTGAGAATCTCTCTTATTCTTCTTTCTATTTTATTCTTTATTTTGAAGAAAGGTGGATCTATACGGGAAACCAGAGGTAGATAGTTTAAGAAGATCCTTTTCTCCTTCCTCGCTGAACACATACTCAAACTTGCTCCGTCGAAGGAGGAAGAAAACAAAAGAAACCGAAAGCTATGAAACAAAGGAAATGGACTGGTTATTTACAGCTATTTATGCCATTCCCAACCCCAGAGGAGCTCAGGAAATATATTCAGATTAAGGAAGGGGGCGGGGAGAGTAGCTAATATGCCCTGGCTTTCACGCAGGGGACATGAATGAAGTTGTCTCAAGAGGAGAAGGGGGAGCCCCAGTGAGACACTAAAGGTGCAGAAAATTGGTTGAGTTTGTCTTGGAATCCAATCTCATTGATCTGGCTCACTCAGGCCCAGCATTTACAATATCCGGCCGGGTCGAGCCAATGGGCTGGACAGAGCCTTATGTAATCAAGCCTGGAGGCTTCAGTTTCAAGAAGCTTTTGTCAAGCACCTCCCTAGAATGCATTCCGATCACCATCCAATTTTTATTTAATGTAAGGACTGTCAGTTTCACAGCGTACACTCAGACCTTGAAGAATGGAAGCGGCGTGGTTGACACATCCGGAATTCCCAGATTTTGTTCAGAAAGCTTGGTGCTTTGAAGAGGGTTGTATTGCAGAAACCATAGATCGCTTCACCAAGGCTGTTAGGGACTGGAATCAGACACCTCACAAGGATACTAGAAAAAAGATAGATCTGCTCTATATACAATAGAGTTGGCATAAAGCCAGAGATCGAGGAGCTGGGCCTGTCGAAGTCGAGACATATGTGAAGCATTCCTTCGTCAATCTGGTTCTTATCCACAGTGAGATTGGTGGGCTTGTCATACTGATTTTGTCCAAGTAACCGACGCGAAAGGAGCGATTCCTACCCCTGGATGTCTACCACCTCTAAAACAAAAAATGGGCTAGCTAAGGACCCAAATCTCACTTACGAGCCTTACTAGTAAAATAAAAGGGCTCTACCATCACCAAAAATGCATCAACATCTTTCAAACAAAGGCTTACTAATAATAGAAATGCTAGATATCTAATCTTTCAGGTTCAAAGAATAGGCTCCTAGTAGTTTTTTTTTCATATAATAAATGCAAAGGGGAAGATTCCGGATTCCTAGCCTCTCTCTTCTTTGACCTAAACAAGTTCGCTGTATAAGAAAATCTCAACAAAAAGAGGTGATAGTCTGATCTATCAATGGCCAATCAGGGATAAATATAGGTCCTTTAATGAATCCCCTAGAGAAGGATAGGGGAATACCTTTACTCTCTTCGCACTAACGTTAAGAGAAAATGAAAGCTTCTTCTTTACTCCTTCGGTCAAGGAGATGCCCGAACAATCATCTGTATCAATAAAGAAAAAAAAAGGAATTTTTCTGTTAAATCCTGTTATGAGGCATTCACTTACTCAGCCGATAATTCATTTCCATGGCTATTTGGAAGCGAAACTCTAACACCCCTAAAAAGGTTGCCATTTTTGCATGTGAAGCTTCTTAGGAGCAATTTGAACTGGTGAAAATCTTAGAAGGGGGTAAGGTGTATATTAATTGGTGTTTTATGGGCAAGCAAGAAGGTGAAAGTACTAACCACTTGTTACTACAGTCTAGTGTGACCAGAGAGCTTTGAGAGCTGCTACTATGTGTGGTGTTCAATAGGTCATGCCGTACTTGGTGAAAGAAGTTTTGCTAAGCTGGTTTCTTTATAAGAAAAGGAGGAAGACTAACAGGATATGGATAACAGCACCCGTTTGCTTGTTTTGGTGCGTCTGGCTGGAGAGAAATAGGAGTTCCTTAAAGGAAAAAGAGAATAAATAAAGCGGATCCAAACTTAAATATATGTGCTATTTCTACTACGAGTTATTTCGAATGTTTTGCTTCAAATGTCTTACTTCAAGACAAAAGGGTATGCAAGGAGCAGAAGTAATGAGAAAAGAAAAGGTCCCGGTTTCGGAAAAGACGCAGCATTACGAGCTATTCGTATAAGTGAAAGGGAGGGGCAAAGTGAAGTTCATCTGCCATGCCTCCGGCCTTGGCATAGGAATGAATGACCACGGTGGTAGTACATTCTGGCGTAATAGGAAGGCTGGTGATTTGGCGAGAGTTCTTGATAAGGGCTGATCTATTATATAATAGAAGGAATTGAACAAGTTGCCGGAATTTCAACAGTGAGTTCCCGGGTGATATACGGATTAGAACCTAGACGACCGATGCAAAAGTCTTTCGACTCTCATGTTCAGTGGTGCTTAGAGCTTCTCTCCAATAGGGTAGGGTATTGGTGTCCTGTTATAGGTGTAAATAACGGTACGTACTAGGAGCCAGGTTTGGCCATTCGATCCATTTTTTTTTTACTCTTTTCTCCTACTATTAGTGAAAGCGGAACTACAACTGTGCTTTTTTCCCTACTTCCACCGAATCCTCTCTTTGATGTTAATGCCGCTTAGAAGCATAGTCCTTACTTTACTGAAAGCAGGAAGCATCCAAAGCAATCCAACGGAATTAAAGAAAGCTAGAGTGTAGAGTGCAGTCGGAAGTCAATTGATTGACCATTAATAGTGGAAATTAGCCCTCGTAAGGTATTTCTATCACTCGTCAGGCCGACATTGAAGACATAGCCCTAGTTCTCAGGTAGAATATAGGGTATAGGGATGATAAGGCATCTGTCTCCTTGCAAGGAAGAGGTTTTCTTGCTAATGAGATGAGTGGAAGAGCTGCTTTCGGTCGAGGAGATAACTTTTATTAAACCATTTCTTTCTCGATGCTTTGAATAGTCAGGAAGTAAACTGGAACATGATATATAGGTAGTGTTCGCTTGTTAGGCAGTTGCAGTTATTGATGCTTTAGATCGGGAACATGGCAGAATAAGACAAGGTGTTTAGGTTTGAGATGGGTCTCCAGGAGTGGGCACGGAAAGAGCTGCAAAAACGAAATCTGCAGGACCTGGCCTCAGCAATTCGAGTAGCAGAAGGCTTGATGGAATTAAGGAAGAGGCACGTGACTGCTTGACTAAAGCAGTTAGATGAAGGGCGGTGGATGGGATAAGAAAGTAGGCAGTCGGCCAAGCATGGCCAGCCAAAGAAGCTCCCTAAGGTGGTGTCCCTGGTTCCAGTGTGCTGAACGAGATTTTGAGACTGAGCACGAACCTCCGGCTTCGGACGTGAGTGACTTCTCGGTGCTCCGATTAGCTCAATACGATTAACGAAGATGCTATATTGGGCAAGTCCGGGGTTCCCTTATTCATTCATCGTCGTCGACAAAACCTGGTAACGGATTTTCTTCTTCCATTTTAGCAACTCCGGCAGTATGGACCCGCTTAGCAAAGGTCTACTTGTCGATCTGCATCGGCCTCTTGGACTCCGGGAAGGCAAGCAGCATCCCTTTCTCGATGAAGTTCTGCACGATTTGGTTAGTTTAAAAGTCAGCCTGAACTTACTTTAAAGTAAAGTCTTTGCTCAGCACGAAGATGCTTACCTTGCCTCGAGCGCTAGGGAATTTTCCAAAGGATGGGTGGGATGAGGCCGGCATCAAAGCTTTTTTGGCAATCAATGTATAGACCAGTAATTTCGTAGTATAGTAAGTCAAGATCCGACACAACATCACTGTCAAGGGCATTCTTCTGAGGAAAAAAGAAAAGAGTTGGGCAAACAGAGGTTCATTTTTTTCTTAGATGCTGTGTGCAGCTGCCTTCCAACTATCGGAAATCCGCTCCAGTACGGACGCCGGTACACTTCCTCGCGACTAGCGAAGTCATACTTCGTTATGTTATTCCGATCCGTCAGTATGGTTGAGTAACCTATCCTGCTGAGCTAGATCCAATCTTTCCATATTTTTGATCTCATCAAGGCATTCTCCATTTCTGATATTGTGTAGCCACAAGTAGTGGGGAGTACAACCCAGAGGAGCCAAGCCCATGACCACCACCTTTTATAACATCAGCATTGTACAAGTATGATTACAGATCTCACTGTGTTGTCAAATCAGAGGCCGCAGAACAGAACGTTCTAATGGTTCAAATTTGAATAACCTGCCTTATTTTAAGAAAAAAAAAGCCAACAGTCCAAAAACATGGGAGTGTCAAGCTCTTTCTCCCTTGTCCTAATCTGCTTAAAGTGAAAAGACTCCCTCATTTTAGAGAGAAGCTTAGCTTTGCTTGTCAGCACATAGCTAACCGCTCTGAATGAGAAAAAAGTTCTCTTATCCATCGATCCAATGCACAATGCTAGCCGCCAGAGTTCCAGTGAAGCTGATGTATCTGTAGCCGCCTGCAGGTGCAGGTGGTGCCATGGTGGCCTGTGAATCCTGAGTAATAGGCAGAGGCAATGTAATGACAGAACCAGTGATATTTGGAGTGGCAGAATCAGATGGACTGGCAAGGAGTCCAGGTGAAGTAGAGCCTGGCCGATCTGCAAAAGGACAGCTCATCAAAAATCACATGTCGAGATATATAGACCCGACCGGAAGATGGATCCAAAGAGCGATAACCCTTATGAACTGAACTGTACCAAAGAAAAACACAACAGATAGACTTGGGAGAGAGTTTTTTCTTTCTGTAAGGCCCCAAGTGAGGATAACATGCACACCCCAAAAGTCTCAAGTGACTCTAATATGACACTGAACCAAATAGGACCTCATAAGGGGAACGATTGCTTAGGACCGGTAGGGGAAAACGATTGTTTAAATAAACAGCGGTAGAAAATGCCTCAATCCACAAAGGCCGGGCTTTTGGACACGCGGAAAAGGGAAAGTGGGTGTAGGGTCTTTCTCAGCTAGAGTTGGGGGCGGGGTAGAGTCTCATCGGTCAAGGAGCTAGCAGTCACCCGAGCAGAAGCGGAGGATCCAGATACTTGAATTGACCTTCACTCTTGAAAGCATGCAACAAAGCCAACGAGAAGCTTTCTTCCATTAACAAACCCAGGAAGCCTTCTTAAGAAGATGATTTCTCTACGTATTCCCCTGGAACCGACCTATATTCAATCAAGGCAAGTCAGCCTTTGAGGTTTCCTGTCGAGATATACTCATCTGAGTCTGAACCCGCTTCGAGAACCAGATCTCATCGGGACGGAAAGGAAAACGAGTGAAACCGCACTTCATTCATTAATTGAATTTTTGAGTACGGAATCAAAGGAGACCTGGTTCACCTCTGTGGCATCATCACTTACGCAACTTAGTTAGGAGGGATCAGAGTCTCTTCTATCTATAACCGGGAAAGGAGCGGAACAGGAAGACTTGGAAAAGTATGGATTGTGAAAAGCCTTGACTTATAGATGAGATTGACAGAGAGAGAATAAAAAAAAAGCAAAGTCAGAAGAGAAGCTACCTCGATAGGAAGAAGAAGAGCAGAAAGGAGAAGATTTCCCGAAGGCTTCAAGCCCTGTTTCAGCTGAGAGCATTGATTCCCCTGGAACCTCTCTTCCATAAAGAAAGCAGGCAAACTCAAAGCATTAGGTCTCCCATTCTTTAGGTCAAGCAGGCACAAGAGGCCATCAGCCAGGAAGCCAGTTTCGATCTCAAAGTCTATGATTGATGAGAGTAGGGGGTCAAGTGAAGTCAGAACCTGATCTTGCTCTCTTCTATCACGGCATTAGAGGAGTGAGCCCGCCCTTCATTCATCAGGTCTCAAAGTAGAGATTGTCTGATGGGTAGGTGGAAAAGCTACAAGCCATTACCCAAGTTCCGTGCCGTCTTTTCTTTCTTGAGGAGAAAGAACCTTCTTGAGTTCTCACTTGATCTCATGTCTTCTTTTTTCCCTTAGATTATGTCTTCTTATAGTAGGCATTCTCTTTCTAGACAAACAGTTTACAATATCGAAAAAGGCAAAAGCCACTAGACGAGAGGGGCAAGCAGCGATAGCAGCTCGACCTTAGGAAGAAGTAAAGGGGGAAGCCTGATCGGACCCAAAGGCCGGTACCGGTACATGAGAAGCACATTAAAAACTGTCATCGCACTGTCCACAAGAAGAAGATCAGCAGGGTAAAAGTTGAAATTTCGTGACTTTGCTTAGCTTCCAGTCTTGAATGGAAAAAGGAGAAGCTGCTTGACCAAGAGGCAGAGGAGCCGCATAACTTGATTCACATTTTCTTCTTGATTAGAGGGGCGTAGCGGCATTGGGAGAGAGGTCTCCAGGCCAAAAAGGAAAGCAATCGAAGGAAAGGGTAGAACATGTTCTATTTTCCGATCTTTTTTGTCCCAGTACGGAGATCTAACAGTCAAGATGGAAAGAGAGGGAGTTGGAGAGAAAGCATCAACTATCTTCTATACGTGATTGGATTTGAAGAGAGGGATTGGCTTTAGTCACCAATTCCATTCCTGGCTTCACTCTCTCTATGCGGTTGCTGACTGCTTTGCTTGAGTAACGAGACTAGTTCCGACTAGGCCATTTGATAACAGATAGGTTGGCTATTACTGAAGCTTTTAAGAAAACAAAAGGCCTGCCCTTGATGAGAGTAGGGATTCGTATAATCATTAGAGTGGTTCTACCCTTTCATTCATGTCTGATGGATCAAAGTCCGGAGGTCTAACAGTCGATTAGGTCAGTAGCGGAATGCCATTTGACCTTACCGAGAGGTTCAATAGCGCGTTCAGGCCCTCGGGAGAGGATGAATCCCCATTAGCGAGGAGTCCCACTATCGAATCCAAGAGGTCTGAAGCAAGGAGTGCTCGCCAGTCCCACCCCATAGAAAGGGGAAAGGTAGAACCGGATCTCTTCGTTAGCCTATGAATAAGAGAATCTGAGGTATGTGAAAGCGCTCTTTCGGGCGAGTGAGTCACGTGCGTTCAAGTCAAAACAAGAGAAAGTAACTCGACCTTAGGCAGAGGAGAGACAGCCGCTCAAACAAAGAGAGCTTCTTGATCCACGTATCTCATTGATTTAGCGATAGGGGCGGAATGCCAAGCCGCTCAAACACCATTCCATTGGGGGAGTCCCAGCCTTAGACGGACAAGACAGAGGCCAGCTTAGGGGCTGATTGACTTAACCGAATAAAGAAAAGTGTGGTTTTTCCCATGAGCTTTCTCTAAGCTATTTCACGATAGGGATTTGGGATAGACTCAGACGCTAGCAGTTCCTTGTGAGATAAAGCAAGTCGAAAAAAGACGAATCATCAAATCAATCAGGTTCACAGTTGAAGTATGTCCTCAAGATGCATCCACTGAGACTATGATTGTCGGAGAGGGCTTTTTAAAAGCATTGATTGTGTTCAATCAGCCACTCTCCTTTCTTTGACGGCCCGTGGGGTTGAAAGCAAGTCCGGGCACTACCAAGCATTAGCCCAAGAGAAGCGATATCGCAAACTTCTAGCATTTCAGGGCGAGGGCAAGAAACAAAGCCAGTTTCGCTTTCAAAGTCGAACATCGGGCAATCGGGCTTTCAGCGCTGAGTTTCCAGACTAAGTGAGTTACAATACTCTGGGACTAAGAAGATCAGTTTCTCTTCATCACGGGGCGCATTCGTCTATCGATCTTAGTCTTAGAAAAATTGGTGGTAGCCACTACGTCAAGAGCAAAGATAAGAGATAGATAAAGAGAAGATTGCCTTTTCCTCGATGAGTTGAAGGTTTGTGACTCCTTCGCTTCGACCGTACCTTCTTTCTTTAGTAGCGAGTAGAACTTGAAAGATAGGGGTCAACGCCACAGGCATTAGCCAAAACAATAGAACTTGACAGAGATTGAGTTGAAACAGCATTTCTTGTCACCATGACCAGCCCTGACTTGACTGGTGGGTGAAGGAGAGAAAGTCTCAGCGCTAACTCACTAGACGGACAATCGACCCTAGGGAGAGAAGCTACCCCGATTCACTAGCCTAGCCTGGGAACATCACTTCCTATAGTGGCAGGTAGTTGAATTGAAGGAAAGCGGCAGCTAATTGAATGGGTTCTGTCGCACCTGATTCATCTTCAACCGAGATTACATCACATCAATGAAGGAATGCAAGTGTAGTTTTCCCCAGATCTAATGTCTGATTTCGACCTGATCTTGATCTATTAGAAACGAACTGCCCTACGTTCAAGAAAGAAAGACTGTCTGGCTGTAGCCATGTCGAATGGAGAAGGAGGGGCTTCAAGGGCAGAGGCACGAAGTGAAGCAGCTTTCCCAACCCAAGACATAGGTTAAGAAGCGGAATGGGGCAAGGCCGAGGAACCGCCATCTCTTTTCATTTGTTTTGGCTATTACCAAACCTAGCCTAGCCTTCGTCAATCACACTAAAGCGGAGCACCCAACTATGGCAAGGCCCCCTTCTGTAAGGGTTAGGTTAGTCAATCCGGCCCGAGACGCGTTCGTTGACAAAACCGCCGTAGGAATGGAGACCTTTCAATAGAGCGGAGTCGAACTGATCAACGAGAAAGAGGCCCTATTAACTATAAACGAATACACCACAAGATCGAACTGCACTCATACCTCTCCCGCATCAAGTTGACCGCCACCCCCCTACGTAGTGATTATATCAATCATGTACGTAGGTAGGGCCCCCCATTCTGATTGGTATATCATGAAAAAAGAAAGCCATTTGCACCAGGCGCACTGCGCTTTCCCTTGCCCAGATGTTCGCCTTTCTAAGTCAAGTAATGGTGACCCGCCGAAGACTGGAGCCTCGTAACATGTTGACGAAGACCTCCGAACTGAGGATTCGATCAGTAGAGGGGGCTACTTTGCCTCCCCGGAATAAGAATAGCCCCGCTCTCTAGCCGACGGATCCCCTTGATTATATAACAGGGAAGGAACGTGTCACATTAGAAGTGAACAATCAGAGATGTCCTCTAATCACCACGATGAGGCTGGTCCCTCTTTTAGTAGACTCAGCTATGAATATGAATGAAGAAATGAATGCCGGGCTCTTTCTTTCACTGCTAACCCCAAGAAGTTTCTTAATGCTGATACTTTCTCTTTCGTCGAGCCCTGAGCTTATGGTCCTCTTTGAGTGTGGGTTCAATTGGATGAATCTGTCAAGTCAAGGTCAACGTACATAGCAGCAAGGATGGTGCATCGCCTATTTCTCGTTCTCGCTCGGGAGCCAAAACCGAACACGCCTGCTACCTACTGTACTGGACCTTCGACCCGGCATTCTACCCTTGTCGAATCGGAACCAACCACCACTGCATTGCGCTCGAACAGTTGAGCGGCCGCCGGCCAGCAACTTCCGTGCACAGATAGAGATTCATTCTTCGTACCTGGTCCAACCTCACAATCCTTCGCGGGTTGGTAAGGAGTCAGTCTTCTTTGGTAAGACGGAATTGGACAAAGAAAAGAGAGTGCTCGACCGGAAGAACGGCCAACAAAACAAAGACCGTAATTACATAGATAACTGCTCCTCCCTTTCTCTGTCTTTAAGGCTTTAAGTCGAACCGTATGGCGGCTGGAAAGAAAGAAGACCTCACCTTCTCGTAGATGGTGTCAGTGAGAGCAACTTGAGTCTCCCCCGTTGACCTTCTTTTGTGGATAGAATCTTCAATGAGTGTAAGCAAGCACCCAACCTAAGAAAGGTGCTTGTTGAGTAAGGCTGGCTTTCGAGCCCAAGCCCCTTGTATAGCTTGGGTGCTTGAGCGCTTCTCATATCGATCAAGGCTTTCCTTGAGTTTTCAAGTTGGGGCGCGTTAGCTAGGCCCTTTTCTTGCGGGAGTGATAACGCGCGCCCTGTAGTTTTTTTTCTTCGCTTGCTCTGCAGTACGAGCCTCATACAGAGCCGCGCCCTTTTAATATGATGAGAAGAAGAGGGGCCGCCCTCTTTTCTTTTCCGCACCAATCCTTTCCTTATTTACTAGTACATCTTTTTTGGGGTGTATAGCTCAGTTGGTAGAGCATTGGGCTTTTAACCTAATGGTCGCAGGTTCAAGTCCTGCTATACCCAAACCTACCTTACTATAGTAGGTGATGCGTAGTAGCGTTCAAAGATCACTCTTTGGCCTTTAGACTCGCTTCAGCGACTTTGCCCTTTAAGTGACAAAGGGGGTGAGCCGCTCCAAGCCGAAAGCGATAGCGAATCCCGAACTTGCCCACGCTCATCCAAACCGGCCTCAAAAAGCGATCGGAAAGCAAAGCCCTTCCTTCCAATCCAAGCCGACGAAGCCGCCCCTATATCTAACCACCGCTCACCCCGATCACATATTGGCACGTTCATGATGCATCATGATCAAAAGGCCCTAAAAAAGACCTATGCATCAGTGTACTGTCATGATCATATATTAGCTCGATTTTCTTGACGGCTTGAAGGCGAAGCCGCCTATTTCTTCGGGCAAAGGGCGCTCCCTCCTCCTAACTCCTTCCACTTATCCCCGGGACAGGGACTACGGCTTGACCTTCGAGGAAGAACTCCGTGGGACCCCTCCTTTTAGGGCGCCTAGATAGTGAAAGGTTATCCCTTTGCAACGCTGGAAGCTAAGCAAAGTCACGAAGCTGGCTGACTACGCTCGAGCATAGCTCAGGCCCGGAGGTGGTGGCTGAACTCGCCACAGAGTTCAGGAGCGAGTAAGACTATCTTGGTGAATGCAATAAGAATCGGCTGCTCGCCGCAGCAGAGTGCTTTGCCCATGCTGCTATCCGCCGCCGAAGCGCTCTCAAGGAATTCGTGCTTGGATGTCGAGATCAGGGGACTCTATCCAATCCATGCGGCGAAATCTATTTGTGGTGGAACAAAGTAAAATTTAAATATATTTTCCGATACAAGAGATCGGCCCCGAAGCAAGGTATGGTGGGTGCCAGCAACTTTCACTTGTTAGGAGTAGGGGCTGAAAAGAGCTCTTTGTATAGCTTGGCTTTGCTGGGCTTTGATGCTTACAACTTAGAGAAAGGGGAAGTTTTGAGAAAGGAGCTTTTAAGCCCTTTTGCTGGATTGTTGGTCCGCGGCCCCGCTCTATAGATAGAATGAATAAGGAGAGGCCTATCGATGACATGACCGAGCCACTCTGTTACTACTCCTTACCTTACCCCCCTTGTCACTTAAGGGGAAGCAAGAGAAGGGGGCCCGCTGGAAACCTTCGCCTTCGGCTCCATACTGATCGGGCCGGCCGGCCATGAAGGGACATTACGAACTTCTTACTGGTAATACTGGGCTGTATATGATCCTGATCAGTGATCAGTATATTTTCATATTCCGGATCCTTATGTGCTTTTTTTTTCTTATACTAGCGGCGGCAGATCCATTAGTAAACAGGAGCTGCTATCGTTCACCCGGCTGGATGTCAATCTGACGGATGGATAGGCGTAGCAGAAAAGAAAAGATAGGGTCAATTACGAGAGGAAGGCGGAGGAAAGAAGACGAGAGAGCAAGCCCCAGGAAAGTATAGGTTGGCTTGCAGCTACCACGGCCGTAAGAACGACTCGAAAGACGGGCCCCCGCCCCGATAGTAGCGATAAAATCTTTCGGAATCCAAATTATATCGTGGTAGCCTACAATGGTTGCTTTCCTATGCCGTTCCATTCATACGAAGCCAAGCCGATCCGATTTAGGCCTAGGACCCAACTCCGAACCCTTTGCCTGGCCTCGGGTGGTGGATCGAATGAACACTCAACTGCGTCATCACGGCAGCGATGGATGTTTAACCTTTCTTTATATCTTTTCCTTCTTTCTCAATAAAGAGAAAGGCGGGGATGGACTCTGAAATACTCCTCCGATCGGTTCCGACAGTCTTTTCTTCACCTTCTCTTCTCGGCATGATCCAGGCGTTCAAGCTAGCAGATCAAATCATGGGTTTTCATCCCCGGAGAGGCAAATGAGTCGGTTGGTTGAAATGCGGTTATGCCGGGTGGACTAAAGTCAAGTGGGAGGTGGTATCGTATTATCTTATAATAGGAGGACGCCTGCTTTTAGCTCTAAGTCATCGCTTCCAATCCTATTCCTATAATAGAACGCTTTTCTTTTTTTCGGTATGCCGCTCCGCGAGCAAGGAGCGAGAGAAGCAAGTGGGCTGTGATGATGTCAGAATTTGCACCTATTTGTATCTATTTAGTGATTAGTCCGCTACTTTCTTTGATCCTACTCGGTGTTCCTTTTCCATTTGCTTCCAATAGTTCGACCTACCCAGAAAAATTGTCGGCCTACGAATGTGGTTTCGATCCTTCCGGTGATGCCAGAAGTCGTTTCGATATACGATTTTATCTTGTTTCAATTTTATTTATTATCCCTGATCCGGAAGTCACCTTTTTCTTTCCTTGGGCAGTACCTCCCAACAAGATTGATTCGTTTGGATCTTGGTCCATGATGGCCTTTTTATTGATTTTGACGATTGGATCTCTCTATGAATGGAAAAGGGGTGCTTCGGATCGGGAGTAATCACTAGTGATAGGGCAAAAATCGGGGGTCAGGACAAAGGAAAGAGCGATGCCTACATTAAATCAATTGATTCGTCATGGTAGAGAAGAAAAACGGCGCACGGACCGTACTCGAGCTTTGGATCAATGTCCCCAGAAGCAAGGAGTATGCCTGCGTGTTTCAACGAGAACACCGAAAAAACCTAATTCAGCTCTACGTAAGATAGCCAAAGTACGATTGAGCAATCGACATGATATATTTGCTTACATTCCGGGCGAAGGTCATAATTTGCAGGAACATTCTATGGTCTTAATAAGAGGAGGTAGAGTGAAAGATTTGCCAGGTGTGAAATCCCATTGTATTCGAGGAGTCAAGGATTTGCTGGGAATTCCGGATCGAAGAAGAGGCAGATCAAAATATGGTGCGGAAAAACCCAAATCGAGATGAATGGAAGATGCCTCTGGAACTTGTTTTTCTCGGTCAGGAGAGGTTTATCCTTTGCCCCAATGATGGCCTTTTTAATCTTATTTGTATTCCGATCGAAGAAAGAAGGTTTCCAGTCTCATTCAATCAACTCTCTTTTTGAAGCAGATAGTTCACAGTGCTCATTCGATTCGATAGAAAAAAGTCACCCTATGTTTGTTGAATTATTTGAAGCTCTTGCCCCGTTTTTGAACGCTGGGCAAGAGGCGCTGCCGCAGGCGCCCGATTCCCTACCTTTGCCCTCTCAAGGAGAAGGAGCGCTACCGCAGGTGCCCTCTCAAGGAGAAGGAGCGCTACCGCAGGCTCCAAATCCACTGCCCTCTCAAGAGGCCCTGCGGCAGGCGCCAGCACCGGCTGAAGTTGCCCACCCCGCTCCCAACCAAGAGGAGGTTGCGGCACTCCGAAGGGAGATTCATGATTTAATAAAAGAAAAACTTCGGAAAGAATCTGAGAGAGGGGTCGGTCCGCTGTCCACTCTGTTTCCCGAACAGAGGGAACTTAACTCGAGGACCGCCCACTTTATAATGGAAACCGACCTGGAGCTCTCCCCGGAGACAAATGTAGATACTCTCCGTGAATGCGCGGATGATCTGAGGGAGGATCCAAATCTCCTTATGACGCTCATGAAAGCCTATTTGCCAGAAAAAAGTTAGTCTGTCTGCATTCCCCAAGAGCAGCTTTTCATAGTACCTTAACTCTTTTGTCGTGGCGCTGCTGGATGCTTCTGATCAATAGGAAGAGGAGTAAAAAAAAAAGCTTATGATGAGCATCTATTTTGGTAGATCATTTCCAAGATCTAATTCCAGTTTTTTCTTATTTAGTGGAAACGCCTTACAATCTGAAGTTTTACGCTTAAGGGAAGAAATGTTCTTGGTGGATGCAGGACCTGGGACCCCCAGAATTTGTATGCAAGATGAGCCTACAGGAGTGCCAATCAACCGAGCCAGCAGGCTTGAGAATAAGGTTGGATACCTGGATCTAGTGGCCGGTGAATCACTGATCAAAGAGAAGATTTTGGAGAGATTCTTCATCGATCTAGTGGCCGGTGAATCACTGATCAAAGAACGAGCAGCCGCCAGGTTTAATGATTTGGTTGGATCCCTGGATGTAGTAGCTGGTGAACCGCTTCTTCTTCTTCCACGAAGATTCAGACAAAACCGAGCTTGGATGGAACTGAACAAGATTTGGCGAACGAATAAAAAGGTCAAAGGCTTTCTTATTGAGAAAGGAAAAAGAGGTTATTCAGTAGCCATCGCAGGTTTCATTACTTTTCTTCCATTCCGTCCTCACATAAGGAAAAGGATAAAAAATGATCGATTCAGCATTGAGAGCATTAACCCAAAAAGGACGAATATTGTGGTGTTCTAAGAGCGGCAGATCAAACAAGAACTTGAGGAGCTTGCCAGGATGGCTTGGTAAGCAAGCAACCACTGATGTAAGCGCCAACTCCCAGTTCTTTTCTCTTCTTTCTTTTTTAGTTTAGTGACAGTTCATCAAAACAATTGTCCAAGATTGCTAGATCGAGCACGCGACGCGCATAGTATAAAGTTCAAGAGGGGGTTGTCTCCTCTTCAACATTTCTACGACTTCCTTGCCTTCCCCTTTTCATATAGCTCCTTTTTATCTTCCCAGATTTTCCTCCATATCTTCGCCGCCTTCTTCATCATCTTGTTCCATCCTTCAGGGATGTTCGGTAGGTGTCCGGGCCTCCTAAAAAATCTTTCCGACAAGAATGCTGCTTTAACATTGTAAGACATGGAACCGTCTCGCTCTTGTGAACACTGATCATAAGTGACAAAAGCCGCCGGAATCCTCATTTTTTGTCCATAAGCTCTCCTCGCTACTCTAAGAATTTAAAATGTCTTTTTATACACTGGTGCAGATGATTGCCCCTAAGGCACCGATGGACCAAGGCCTTCGTCTATCACCCGAATTTCTTGATTCACGGCGTCGAGTATTTGCACTTTCGATCTCGTGACTCGACCTGTAGACGGTGATACCGCCACCTTCGAGGACGTGATCTTCTCTTAGTCACTTGTGCTGGTGGCGGAGAGGTCGGCGCTTGTGTTCTGGCTCTGGGGGGTGTTCCCTTTCTAAATTATGACGTACTAGGTTAGGTTGCCATCTAGGTCTCGTCTCGGTCGGGGGTTGACGAGTCAAGGCGCTTCCTCTTCTTTATATAGATGCGGATGGAGAAGGAATTCGGATCCGCTTGGCTCTTTATTTATTATAAAGAAATGTATTCCCACTTGTGGGAGTTGCAGAAGATAATACAAATTTAAAAGAAATACCCGAAATTTTAAAATATGCATAAAAATCAGTATGGGAATGCGGAATAAGGGGCGGGTGAAAACCCAACATGGTAGGGTAGGACGGGGAGGCAAAGATAAAGATGGTAGGCATAGTCAGCCCTGTAGGTGGAGGCACACGAAGACCACACACATATCTCTTTTGAATCTATATCCCACGCTCATCAGCTCTTCGGGAAGAGAAGGACTCCAGTCAGGAGAGATTTCTGAGTGCATGAGTTGAGTTAAGGAAGGGGGTCTTAAGCCCCCATGGGGAAATACACAGGAAAGAGGGAATGAATTTATTGAAATCAATATCCTAGGCCAGCCCGGAAACTCTCCAATCAAATAATAGGTCAACTCCCCTTTAATGGTAAGGGCAAGGGGTCAATCCAATCCGGTACCTTCGCTTCCTTGTTACACATATCCTATCTTTTATTTAAATACATCCCGCCCACATCACACTCAGCCCTTACTTGGTCAGCTAAACATTTTTGAAAAAAAAAAAAGACTTTTCCGGTCAGAAGTGGGGGGTTTGGGTGCGCTTCTTCTTCCTGCTGGTTCAGGAGCTTAGGCCCAAGCGCTAATAGTTTCCTAGTTGGAGTTGGCACACGTAGGCCCGGAACCGGAGGTTGGTTGGCGCATTCGGTAAAGTATTCCGCTAGCTGGCGCATAGCAATAGCAAGCAAGAAAGCTCAAAGCCAGCAGTAAGTAAGGTCCAGAGCAGGAGCAAGAAAATGGATTCGTGAGTGGCTTTGTCTTTCGTGAGCGTAGGTGTAGGCAGTAAAGGAGCACGTATGCGCAGGTGCCGGAGTGAAAGCCAGTTGCTAGCTAGGTGCGCTCGAATCCCTTGACTGCGGTGCTATTGAATGGTATAGAATCGGACAAGCAACTTCTTGTCCATGGGGAAAGGCCGGAGTGAAAGCTCAATCCAAGACATGAAAGCGGAATCACAACTGTCGAAGTAAGTAGTTCAATGCCAATGAAAAAGACAAGGTTTAGCCTAAGGAAAGCAAATGAAAAAAAATTAGATGTCATCTAATGCCCTCTTTGAATGGCTTGTTCAAGAAGGGATTTCTGTTCTTAGAAAGAAAAAGCTCTTGGTGAATACCATGTTAGGACAAATGCTATCGAGTCCACTGCTTGAGAATACCCTCATGGTGGTTCAGTCAGTTAAGAAGAAAAAAATCAGTTGCTAGAGGAAGACAGAAGCAAGGGAGGACCCGGCAATCTTAGACTTTATTTAAATCGATCCCACACCTGGCCTCAAGGCAGATAAAAGACCAGGCAAAAAAAGGCCATAAACTATACCCGGCTCCAGGCCAACCTTACCTTAATAGCCGAATTAGCATCGATTGAATCACAAATGGACGTAGTAGCTTAGATAGATCGAAAAAGCTGTGAATAGGGCTTCAGTTCTTCTTTTCCCAAGGTAGTTCACGGGGGAGGCAACTCAATACAATAGGTAGCTCAAGCCGATAAAGAAGCTCAAACCAGGCTCAAGGGAAAGAGATGAATGGATAAGAACGATCCCAGATGCCATCCTCAAGTCTGATTAGGATGATGCTTGAACTGGATCCTCTAAAGGGAGTTCCACCGGGGGGAAGAGGAGGTAGCGTTGTCTCTACTATATAATGATTGATTTTCTAGCAGTGAAAATGCAATATCCGATGCAGTTAGCTCGAGTGAAGGAACCGAGACAAGTAGGCCAATTTTCCCGCACCATAGCGTGGTGATACCCTCCCATCTGACCCCGGTAAACCACCCATCGGATAGCCTAGACCTCGAAGACTGCAAAGTAGATGCCAATAGTACTCTTTCCACACTGGCATACACTGCAACTTGAATATTCACAGGATTTGCAGAATTGAGCAGATCGGCTGCACTATGCCTCCTCCCCGAACCATAAAAAGTCGAGCCACCAGCAGCATAGGCAGCAGATACATGTCCACCAATTTATCCACTACCATAAGCAAGAGCAGTTTCAGAGGCAGAGGAAGGAGCATGAGCGGTTTCAGGCCCAGTTGTAAATCGTTCGGTTCCACAACCTACAATATGAAATGCTACAGACCCGAAACCGGGCCATGAGACCCGTAGAGTACCCTCTCAGACCAGCCCCTGCCTATAGTTGTTGAACCCATCGAACCCCCTCCCACTAGAATAGTTTTATTAAAACTCCCTGCTATGGGAGAAATCCACTCCTATGGTTGGACGGAGACATGGCAACGGTAGTTGTTGGACCACCAGCGAATTTATTGAGCACATATGCCCCTAAACTTTTAGAATCTAAGGTCAGGTGGTTCCTCCCCGCATTCTGGTAGTCGAGAAGCCCCTCTTGTTTAGGTTGTTCCTATTACTTCGGTATGTCTTACCGCAGCAGGAGTCACCGTCTGCAGAATCAACAGAATCGATTGAACCCAACTGACTCAACATCTTCTGGGTCTACTAGTTCCGGACCTGGAGCTGCTACTTATGTCAGTGCTAGTGATGCTACTCTAGCTCACGATCATGAGTAACTTAACCAACTGACTCACCAACCTTACCAACTTCTGGCTCATCCACTGACTCAACCAAATCAACCGGTTCATATACTGCAAATGAATATGAATTATTAGAATTATCATCCTGGGCGAAGCAATGAGCACTCGACCTTACTTATATTATAAAGGGAGAGGGAATTCGATACAGACTGGTTGGTGTTCCAGAATGAGATAGTAGGCAACATCTCGCATCTCAAGCATCAAGAGTCTTGAGGCACGGAGTATCAAACCTTTCCCTTTTTGAGGTCAAGAGGCATCACTCCCTCCCCTAAATTTCTTTTTCCATTTGAAATTGATGACGGGGCAGGGCAGGAGCTAGCTTTGTGGAGCGAATCGAAGTTTTCATCGCCAGGCCATTATAGTAGTTGTTCAACGGTTCGCGAGGCGGGATTTGTGTCCACTTCTCCACAGCTCGGTCCCAACCAAACCTTACTCGATAGTGGAGGCGACTAACAACTAGCCACTCTGCTTTCACCCGGATGCTGCTTGCTCCTGCATCAATGCCTATGCTTCCGCCATGTCTGGGTAGTACCTCCACTCGAATGATCTACCTACCTCACCTGAGCCCAGTTGAGAGTTCTTACTCCGGATATTTTTTCTTTCCGGATAGTAGGCCTTTGGACCGGCTCTGCAGGCAGGTGATCGTGGCCAACTGAGAAGTGACAAATAGCAGAGCGGGGTGTGTGATTGATACATGTGTACGTTTTACAAGAGCTCAGATGACTAGATAATCGCACGCACACATCATAACTAGGAAAGTTCCCCTAAGGATCCAGTCCCACTCTCTTTCTATCTATAACTCATTCCATTCCCTAGGTCGGGGATTACTACGCCCTTACTTCCAGAGGTAACGGTTGAACGCTAAGCTGCTTCTCAACTCACTGACCTTCCCCGCCAACCCCCTTCCTTTGAATGATTGATTCAGTGTGAGAATATACTCTCTCTGGTGGAACAAAAGCCCTTACTTGTGCTTTAGAACAGCGGGGCTCTAGCTCTTTCTATATTATGTTATTTCGATCCGTAAGTAAGAGTAAGAACCTATCCAGCTGAGCACGATCTAGGCTACAAAGGCACTTCCACTCAGAAGGTGGGTTAGTGGCATTATAGTTCGAAATACTTTAGCGAAGCGGGAAAACGGCAGAACGCAAACTCTCGTCAACAGTCAGACACAGCCCATCTTGCTGCTCCCCTAGAGGCGCCTACTGAATCGGAGACTTCCCAATCCCCTTACTCCCTATTCTCTCTCAAATAAAGCTGCTGACTTCAAGTCGTCTTGAATAGTGCACAATCATAGCAAGAAGAAGTGGGAATAATGAAAAACTCCCTTACTGCTACTGAAATCAGCCCATGTGCTTCATGCGAGCAACTCTTTCTCGGTTTGGCTACTAAGAGTTCTGTCTTTATCGAATTTCTTAGTGCAGATTTAACCACTACTATTATGAGCGACGATCGACCTACCTAAGTTTTTACTAGTCATCATCGGTTTACCCGCTTGCTGAAACCTCCCTCCATAGCCGATTGAATGGTTGGATAGCCACTCAACTGTTCACTATACTTCCTGTATCCCACTCTCCTCCCTATCTCTCTCGACCCATTCATCGGAGTATGTTGGGCTGGAATGCCTCCATTCCCATCCCATCCTTTATGATCTCTGGGCCTTCCCGCTATGAGATATTTCCAGTGCACAAGCATATTCATGCATAATACTCTTTTACTTGTTTCCCCTCTCTTATAGGTGGGTAGGAATTCCTAGAAGAGGATATAAGGTCATTTTGTCATCAGTGGAGGAGCATGCGTGATAGAGATACTTCTCTATGCGAATGTTCTGGCTTTCAAAAGACGAGTAAGGGACGGGGAGTTCATAATTGCATAAAGGGAGTATTAAAACCGTCTCCATCAATAGAGGCTAGATCGGACTAAGGAGAGAGACGGTTGAGTACGGAAGCGAAAGCGGCGATATAGGCTAGCTAAATGCCCAGTGAGAATACTGAAATGAATAAAGAGAAATCCGAATGACTAGTGGCCATAACTCATTAAGCAATCAACACCTTTTTCGCTTAGCGTTTCCTCTTTCTACCGTTACGAGGAAGCTGCAGTATCCTCTTAGGTCTTTGCACGGCTTTCGACCGGGAAGAGGTTTCCTCGTTGCATCTTTCCACACAGCATTGGTTCCGTCCCTTACCTTACCTTTATCGCCCGTCGGGCGTCAAGGTTCGTATTAGATCCTTATCGATCGTATTTTTTTTTTTTAAAAAGATTCTAAAATTGAAAAAAATAAGTCTTTTTGCTTCCGGACCACCTTTTCCAGCCAGATAGCGAGCGATCACTCAGCAATGAACACTAACTGAAAGCGGCCGGGAATGAGTACCTATCCCTTACGGGAATCGAACCCGTGTCTTCGACATGAAAAGACGATGTCCTAACCACTGGACGAAAGGGACCAAAAAGCCATTCTTCATATACCTCAGCTCCGAGAATAGAAGTGGTTCGTTTTCTTTCTATACGCAATTCAAGATTTCGTTTGTGTTCATGTTGGCGATTTCTGATGTGAATTCGGCGGGTCGTCCCCCCTTCCTACGGGTTCTCCCACCGCCCCAGTGACACACCAACCACGCCCCTTCCCTTTCTCCGATCATCAAGCCCCCTGATCCCTTTCTTTGTCTTTCATCCCCCCTGAACAGAAGAGCCCCGTTCTTTCGAATTAAAAAAAGAAAATAGGTGAACATGTTTCCCCTTTGAAGTGGCGAAGGCCTATGCCTAAAGTAAGAAAAAAAGTAGGTTAAGGTTACGAAGTAAGGTCAGCTGGTTAAGGAAAGCTCAGGTTATGAAATCGCTTAGCCATTAATTAATTTAATTAATTAAGTAGTAGTGAGGCGTCGGTACGGAGTTGCGTCAGCTGTAGATATAGACTAGGCTAAGGGACAGACTTCATCTCTTCTATTCTCTTCACTTACACCAACCACTTCCGCTGAGTCTAACGAGGCTCAGGTGCGGGGCCTTCCACTGTGGACCGAGACTACGCAAAGGTAGAAATAGAAACTTCGCTGACTTTCTCATAAACCTTGATTTCGCTACGCTCAATAAGAACCCGGAATAGCGGAAATCGGTTCGTGTTCCGCTTCCAAAGTAAGTCGTCTTTGCCCAAGTTTGAACTGCAGACGACTCTCCAGTGGTTCCATTCCTTCTTACTTGACTTCTGGGTCAACCCAACCCGAATGGGAAGAAGAGGGTCAGCCAAACAGCGGGTAGCTCCACTTTGTACATTTGCTGAGGCAGACCAATCAGGCATTTTAGAAAAGGGAAGGGAACTTCTCACCGAAGGAGGCAGTAAGAATGAAGGAGGCGGGAAGCTACCGCTGCAAGCTTATCCTTGACTTTTTTTTTAGAGCGTACCGCTGAAATAAGAAAAAAGGTTGTTGGATGAAATAATCGGAGTGACAAATGGTTACGGTTGCGGAAACCGGATAAAGTCGGGAACCGTCGGTTACCTTTTGAATCAAAGTAGCGACGAGCCTAGTACTACGACTAAAGTCGGAGGCCAAGCGGTCTTAGGAAGACAAGGACCGTTAACTGATAAGGTCGCCATGCCTCTCAGTACGTCAGCAGTTGAGCGTGACACAACTCCTTGGCTCACAGAACGACATGGCTACGATCCGACTTATCAATAATAGGCCGGAATGGTGGGTTTGGAACCCTACTTCAATGGAAAGGGGGAATCGCCCTTTCACAGCCGCTCCTCTACAACTACCTTTCGCCCAACATGATCACGAACGAAGACAGAGAATTGCGTATATAGGAGGAGGAAACAAACCAACCCACTTGTCCTGATCAGAACGATTGAAGAAAGAGAATGGTGGCCCCTTTCGCCCAGGGGACATCGTCGGAGAACAATGTCGGGGACAGGGTGAGAACCTTCCGTTGGTTACGCCCTTGTTGTGTTGGTTCTTCCATATTTAGATATGGAGATAGATCCAGATAGAGATCTATCTCTTTCTATCGATAGATAGATATATTGAAAAATGGATATTGATCTGGTTTCAAGATCTATGAAGAAGAGAGATCCCTAAATATCCATTGGAAAAAAGAGATGAATAGAGTTGATAGGGCGGAGCCAGCTGAAGGAAGGTCGCTAACGCGACCCTGCAATCTTTCTAAAGCAACAAGGGAAAAAGTTGACTTTGAGAAAGAAGGTGCTTACTGCTCGCTCGCTGTCTACTAAACGAGCCTTCACTGCCCGCCCGGCCCCTATCTTTAATCTTAAGTAAAGAGTGAAGTCAAATCAATGAAGTGAACAGCCCAACCTCTTTGTTTGAAGCTTTGCCAGGAAGCTTCTACTTGTTGAAGCTTTGCTTCCCCTAATTCCAAAACACAACAATAGACTTGCAACTAGAGTATAGGAAAAAGCTTCTCTTTGATAGCGGGGGGTTCAGAAAGGATCTGATCGTAGATAGAGACTGAAACCTGTGCGGGGGTAAGGGCGGATGTAGCCAAGTGGATCAAGGCAGTGGATTGTGAATCCACCACGCGCGGGTTCAATCCCCGTCGTTCGCCCATCAATAAATGGACCATTTGTTACGGAGACACAAGACAAACCTAGAAAGCATTTTTTCTGCAAGTCATCTCGAGGCTTTCAAACGCATCCAAGCAATGGGTATCCGATTGAAAGAAACCATAGATTCGCGTCGCCTACTTGCTGAAAGCACAAATGGGATGGCTGATCATGAATTCTATGAAGTTTTTAAGACCTCACTAATCAGCCTTACACTTTTTAGTTCATAATGAATGAAATGAACCCCCGGATGAAGAGAAAATCTCCCCTCCCTTTGACTAAACCATGGGGAGCCCCGAGTAGTTTACCGGACAAATGAAGTTGTCGTGACGATACCTTTCTTAGTTGAAGATGGGAAAAGACTTCTCTTCATCACGAGACTGATCGGATCTGCCGTAGACACCCGAGAGACCTCCACAAGGCAGGCTAAAAGAGTAAGAGGGCAACAAGCAAAGAGTTATGCTTTCATTTCTTTGTTGAGATTGAAATCAAGTTCTTTAAAAAGGGGCTAGGTATAATGCACGCAGGCCAAGTCAAGAAAAGGACTTCCTTACTTTTCTTTCATAGTCGTCAACATGACTAGTAGTTTTAAGCCTTAAGAAAACGGTTTTTTTCGGCACTCGGTTCCTTCGTCTTAAGTCAAGTTCAGTTTACTTTTTCGATTCGGAACTCTTAGTCGAGCTGATGGCGAGATCGATTTTTTGTTCGAGGTTAAAGAGGAAAGAGAGGAACCACCGCCCAATGGTGCTTTTACGAAAGTACGGTCACCGGTGGCTAATACCTTCTCGACACTATCGAACCGTCAATCCACTCTCAATCGCTCTTTTTAGTGGGGAGGAATTGTTTTCGTATCCTGAAGGCAAAAAGTGCCCTATCTGCCTTGTTGGGGGGGGCAGTGCCAGTTCTTTCTTTTCATTTCAAGTCAAGCTCCGTATCCCTATCTCTTTTTAGGTTGTCATAACAAAGAAAGATGGTGCCAAGAAAGAACACATACCCATCACTTTTTGAAAGTTCGGGATCGTCAGGGAGCCCCTATAGACGTAAAGACTTGACTTCACTGAACCGGCACTACTATTTGTCGGCTCCTACCACTCGTCCCTCGTCTGCTCGTCGAGTGCGTCCCTTGCCCTTGCTCGTCTCTAGTAGTTTTTTCTCTAGTAGCCGATCGACTTTCTTCGCCCCTCTCCCGCTTATTGATTAGGGCGAGTCACTCAAGTCCCTTGTCATTCGTCCCTCTTTTACGAAAATCCCGGGGTTTATGCGTTTTTCGGAAACTCAAGTCGCTCGTCAAGCTAAAAACAGAGGAGTTCCCTCACTACGAAAGGTGTCCCGTGGATGGACGAGTTCCTAAACTACGAAAGATATGGAGCGGATGGCGTACTGATAGATCTCCTATTCGTTCTGGATCCAGCTGAAAAAGCCCTTTTTTTATTAGTAAAGTTGCTCGAGACCGGAGAATTTTAATACAATCTAGAAGATCTGGTCGAATGGTAGAAGAATCTATGGGTTCGTTAGGAATCGATAGTCGTTGTCTGGACATACGAGTCACAGCCGGCCGGGAAGAGGAGAGATCAACGACGAAGCTACTAGTTGGAAAGGAAAGGACAAGACCACCTTTCGTACATTTCTACTGGTCCAGAATTCGAATAGCGAACGAAAGACCAGGAGATTGGATTTAGAAAGCACTTCCAGCAGGGTTGACGGCTGTGTGGCCCTCATTCAGCTGGAAGTAGGAAATAAATCCCGGCACGACCGATGACTTAGTCTCCTTCTCCGCTTCGACTCAACCACCTACCTAACTTCTTAGTTAAGATCCGATAGATAGCAGCTACCTAAGGCGCTTTTAAGCCCTTCACCAATCACGGGCTTTCATCTAGTAAGTCCTAGTACTATGTTCTCCAAGCTTGACTAATAGAATAGGCAGGCCTTTTAGAGAACAGTAGAATGTTGGGTTAGCTCTGCCTTTAAGTGATAGGGGGCTGAGGGGTGACCGATCCGGTCAGTCAAAAAATAGGTTAAAAAAAAGGTGTGTCTGGTCTGGTGTAGCTAATGTGACTTTCTTGATCTATAGTTCCTCTTCTTTCTCTTCTCTCTCTTGACCAATGCTCCGGCTTCCATAACTCAAAAGATCAGCCGTTGTGACACAGGTGTATCGAGGTAGGCCGTGGATTGAATAGAGAAAGAAGGGCTCGTATTTGACAGATTTCGAGCAACCCCCAACCTTCTACTTGGCCACTCCTCTCTCTTCCGGCTCTAAGTGACCTGACCACTTTCATGCTTCGAATGAGAAGTTGCGCTTTCGATCTTGTTCTCAGCTCCGGGTCTGGTCCTTTAGGCGAGGCTCTTTACTTTACAGGGTGGTTCCCTTTACGGTTCAGGAATTCGTGGTTGGCTTACTTTTGTTTGTTTGGTTACAGTTCATGCCCACTCGTCATGAACCCCCGCCCGCCCCGACGCTGAGTCGCAACTCTTCCTGTAGAAAGCTCCTTCAACTGATTCAAGTGATTCAGTCAGTAGGAAAGTCAGATGCCTCTCCTGCAGGCCGAAACATTTCCTTTGAATAGATGCGGTTCTCCCCATAAAGAAAGAATGAGTGCTCACTCTTATGTTTGGTTTGGGGCCCACCCAATTTTGGTGCGAAATCTCACCTTTTGGAAATATCAAATAAAGGAAAGTGGGAGTATAGGTTTTTTTGAAGACCTCTCCCTTCTTCATTATTCTAATCATTGAATTAGGTAGGACACTCGCCCTACCCTACTTCTAAGGATAGATAGAAAAGGTGGGAGAGGGTTTAGGAGGTATTTTGAGCGCATGCTTGTTGCTTTAATAGAGAAAGGGCTTGGCATTTCACTCTTTGTTGTGGGGTTGTCACGGATTGGCCGGCCATACGGATAGGGAAGTCCAAGGAGCTTTTTCTTTGTGGAGGTTTCACATCACATTAGTCATTCCATTCCTTCCGGAAAACCTAAAACGTGCAGGCCTACCTAAGAATAGAGAGGGTACTTTCTGATTTGAAAATTAGGTTCTATTACGATGTATACGATGGGATATAGTTGAAGAAGAAAACTGGTTCTTCTCTTGATCCAATTTTGTTTGATTGATCTTGCCACTTAGAACTGGTGGGTAGGTCTGTCTTTCTCTGGATCCCGCTGAGCTGAAAGACATGAGACATACATAAAAAATCGTTTAGATCCGGACCGGGCTCTCGAAAGCTCATGTGACCGGAGGTGGGAAGATATGGGCTGGAAAAGCATGTTAATAATCACCGCGGGCCCTTATGCCCCGAGTGCTCAGCTTCGTCCCAGAAGTGGAACTAACTGGAGGGTCGGTATGCGAAGAGAGGTCTCCCTTGTAACAGGAGTGAAGAATGACCCGACCCGGCCACAAGAAGACAGGCAGAGTGGCGGGGCAATGGTACCAGACGTTAAGGAGAGAGAAGTGAGTTGGTCTCGATGATAGCCCAGGCGAGTCTCATGTGTGATAGTCTGACCCGGATGTTGGATATAGTTCCCTTCGGGTTAGGGTTCCAAACCAGCCCTATCCCTTGTTGCCCCGGAGCTCGAGGTCTACTTCTACCTAGATACATACAGCTTGCCTTACCACCATTTCAGAGCCGACGCCCCCTTTTCTGATAGAGGGGAGTGAGAAAGAGATTTATTTTCGGATCGCCTAATTCAATAGCTCAAAAATAGGTGGAGTTCGCCCTTTCCTTTGAAGCATAGTTAAGTGTTGCAACAGGGGGGTTGTTCAGCGAACGGGAAGCAAACAAAGTCTCCATACCAACATGGAAGGCTTCGCAGCTATCCAGAAGAGAGCCTTACTCTATAGGGGTGCTAACGCTTTACTAATAGAATATCAAGTCAAGGCTCTTCTTCTGTTCTACAAATCTAACTAATCTATACGACTACTAAGACTAGGTCTTCTAGAGTGAACTAGCATAGTAATTTGTCTTTATTTTGTGCTACTAGAAGCCTAAGCCGCACTATACTATACTTGACTGAACCTCCTTACGCCGGTTCAAAGAAGGCAATAAGAGAGGACTGACGCGTCAGCTTCGAGAGCGCCTTTTCCTTAAGCATTTCTTTCTCCATCTAAGGTCAGGGAAGAACCTAAGGGAAAAACCGCTTTATTACCAATTAGTTGGAAGAAAGAAGGAGCCGCTCGTCCCGGGAAACGAAGTACGCTTTGGTGAGCGAGAAGCAGCCAGGTATAGGAGAAGGGGGGGTTGGCTTAGTAAAGATAGTATAAAGTTCCACTTTGTGAATAGTGCCTCGGCTCGGTTGAGTAATGTAGTTCGCTCGGCTCGCAGCGGACTTGTTCTATTCTAGTGGAAAGACATTTCTCTCTGGGAAAAAACATAATCTTTCTATATTTGTTCGTTAGAGCTCATCACTGAAGAATGGTGGCTTGACCTTTTGGAATTAGAGAAGAACTTCTTCGCGTGGGCGGCGTACGTACAAGGCTGTTCGGACCCCCTCCCTCTTGTATGAGGTGCGTTGCCATCGTCTCTTTCTCCTTTGCCAGGTTACATGGCATGGATTCGGCGATTGACAAATCGGATCTTGGCTCGCTGTCCCGCCGACGAACCAGTCTAGAAGTAGAAAGGGAAGGCAGTAGAAGCAGGTCCCCCCTCCCTCTCTTTGTCTTCTTCTCGCCGCTTTTCTCGTCCATCCTGCCCTGCGCCGCTTACAGATTCAGTTGCAGGTATCTAAGCATCTATTAGTGTTGGGGGCTGGGGCGCAAAGCGCAAACCGCTCTTCGATCTCCCGGTGAGTTGGACGGGAACGAGACAGAGGGGGTTCTCTATGGAGCATTTAAATTGGCCCTTTCTGTTGGAATAGTGGAAAGTCTTCTTCTTAGGTTAGGGGATTTTCTTTTTTCTTATCAACATAGAGTTGGAACTTAGCCGTGTAAGTTGCGAGTGGACCAGTGTGAAGCTTTAGCTTCGTTGCCGGCCAGAGCTCCTAGCCGACGACCGGCTACCCCTTTCGAGCTCAGCTGACCCCTTCTTGATTCAGTTTTTTCCCTATTTGAGATAGATGAATCAATGAAACTTTTATCCCCGGTTCCTGCTTGGTCAATAAGGCCCCTATGTTTCATGCTATTCATGAAAAAAAACCTTTCAATGGTGTGAATAAAAAAGCCCTTCCTGCCTAGACAAGATTGTAGCATCCCTTCAAATCTCTTTTTAAAAAGAAAGTGTAATAGCCACTGCCCCCTGTTGGGCCTCCTCTCCGAGGACAAATCTCTGTCTCAACAATAACTCTTCTCTACAGCGCAAGCCCACCTGACATTCCTTTCTATCATTCGTTCCTAGATAGCTGTGGTCTTCCAAGATACATATGGAAGATTGCGAAGCCTGCTCCCCTTATGTGTGATGGGAGGTGAGGCTGTTCAAGGCAATGATAATTGGCCGGGCAGTCAAGCTTTCGTGGAGATGGCTTAAGAGAGATTGAGATTCTATTCTTCGCGAAGGTCATACCAGGGAAGTTGTTACGAAAGGAGGTTGAGCTTTCGAGGTCCTCATCCATATGAGGGCCAGGCAAACTGACTTGTAGCTTGATAAAGGGCGGATGGAAGGATAGCTGGGAATCCCACTTATCTTATAAGGAAAAAGTCTTTCTCAGTATCTAATGAACCGAACGCTTCAGCCGGGAAGAACAAAGTCACTGCTGGACCAATGCTAGTAAGTGCCAAATCAAAAGGCAATGATAATGTTCTCAGTAGCAGATGAAAGTATGGAAGCTGGATCAGGAGAAATCGAATCGGAATCTTCGGAATTGGGACAAAGATCTCCAACCGAATTGGCACTGCCACTGTTGAGTGATTCTCTTTCCTGGCGTGGAAGCCCCTGGACGCTGTGCAACAACTCCTCTGATTGGCTAGACATCTCCTTGTTCGGGTCATGCACACCACAAGTAGAAAAAACTGGATCTCTTATTCGCCTTCCAACGGGGGAACTCTCTCAGGTCCTAGTTTTTTTGGAATCTCTTTGGATCATCGGGTAAAGAAGCTGGTCCAGCATCAACATCATCCCCGGGCAGAACTCCTAGCCGCTAACCCTATTATAGACTTTCCCGCACTTCGACTAGCTCCCGACTTGTCTCCTTCTCTTAGTTTCACTCGGAAAGCTGACGACATCTAGCTTTTCATCTTCCACCCCACTAGCTCCTTTCTTAGGTCAGACTATCCCTTTCCCAGGAAGTACTTTTTTTGTCCTTGTTGCAGCTCTTGGGCGAACTCATAGGTCTTTCGGACCTTCTTCCATATGCCTTCCTTCTAATTTGACGCACAGGAGATCCAGACTAGTAAGCAGCTTTATCCCTTTGTAGTCTTTCTCTTTCCTTCTAAGAAAAGAGTATGGCGTTGTCAGACGAGTCTTTAAGCCCTTCTTTTTACGGCCAAGGGGGTTTTCAACTGATTGTGAGCTACCGGGAAGGAAGTCTCATCCCCGTTTTATAGAAGTAGCCTCAGAGTCAAGCACAGGGAAAGCAGCTCCTGGAGCGGATTCAAAGCTCAGTTAATAAATTATATACTTCCCCGTGGGAAGAATTTAGACCTATCTTTCAGTCCACTAGACCAGTCGAGATCAGCCGCGGGGAAAGAATTTACAAAAAGTTCTTCAAGCAGCAAGTCTTAAGCAGCTAGAGCTTCTGTGAGACTTTTTACGACTCCCAGTGATTATTATGCAATTTCCCGAACAACGACTAGCTTCTCATCTTGTCCAGACAGTCAAGGTCAAGCATTTACAAATTTTGGCATCAAGTCATTTAGAGCCTTAGCTGGTGGGGGAGAGAGAACTAGTCTTGTCAGGGTCAGGACTGAGGGCACACCTTGCAGACTGGTAGCTATCAGAAGAAGTTACTGGTCTCACATCCTCCATTGCTAGCCCTTGGGCAAACATCTGATAGAGCAAGTGGTAGGAGATCAACTCATGCTCGTCGGTCAGATAGATGAGAATAGGACGGGGAAATAACTCCTTGGCTCCTAGTCTATTCCATTACAGCGACCTATGTATTGAAAGACAATGTACTTTCCATACTCTCCCTTGGAAGGACAGACAGCATTCGTATCCGAGGTGAACGATCCGATCCCGTAGTTTACCCTGCTTGTACAGCTATCAAGTCTAACTTTCACTAACGTGAACTAAAAAAGACAGAAAAAGTAGAAAAGTGTCTCATTACATCACTTTCACTTTCAATAAACAAGAACTGTCAAGAAAGAAATTGAAACAGAGAGACCTGATAAATAGAAATCTCGAGCTTTTTTCCATGCATTGATCAAGAAGCTCCGCCCAAAGTGCTTTATTCAAGCCGGTCACCGTAAGTGTACAATCATGCATGAAAAGAAGGTTCGAGCCATTCAGTAGGAAAGTTTTCGTTATCCTTTTTTTCACTCAAAGGAAAGGTAGGTGTTCATTTTATATCAGGAAAGTTAGCTCTATTTTAGAAAAAGCTGAGATTCGACTGCAATAAGACAGAAATAAAAAACTTGAAATGACTTTAACTCGTGAACTAACTTGACTGATCAAGTACGGTAGACATTTGAAGACGATGACGCACACTGCTTTCAATTACAGAAAGTCAAGCGCAGTGAATAATGTGCTTTTATTATAGAACAGGTAAGCCGCAAGACAATGTTCCTTGCTTAAAGCTATCCTAATGAGTCAGAAGTGCTGTGTCTCGAGTTGAAGTTTTCCTTCCTTTATTTTGAGTTGCTAGTAGGAAGCTAGGCTATGGAAATTCGATTGTGAGGTGGGCAAGGTTTAGAATGTCTTAGGACAGTTTCTAATAGATTTGATTGTAGCTCCTCCTCTTTCCGTTGGGAGTAGGGATGCGGTTGGTTCGTGAAACCTTAATAAATCCATGTTTGTGGAACGGAAGACTTTGCTTCAAAGACCATTATGACTTCATCCAAACCTATGTTTTTCGGGCTTTGAAGAAGATTGATCATTGGAAGAGCTTTTCGGTTGTTTTGGATATAGACCAACTAAGGAAAATTTTTCTTTCTCTCTTTCATTCCACTTTTCCAGTCTTGTCTTTGGTTAATGCCTTTCCACCTTGGCAGCAGCCCCTTCCAACCGTACTCCGGCTATTCCGTATTCAAAGTCAGTCCCTCTCTCCGTCCAGCACGTCGCCCGTAGCTTGATTCCGAAATCCGTAAGCATTCCATTCAAAATAGCATACCCTACTTAGAGATTGGCTCTATCACATCTTACAACAATCGGCCAGGAAGGAAGTGATTTAAAGCAAGCAATGTTTTCTCTTTCCCGGGAAGATAGGTTACTTCATATAAAGCATGTAACTTGTCAATTCCGGAGCGGAACTTTCAATCAAGGAAGGAAGCCAGTCAGTGGCAGTCAATCTAGTCTGTGTAGCCAGTAACTTATCTTATTTTGTCTTTAAGAGTGGAACTTTCTACTACTCGGTAAGAAAGTACTATAGCTTAAGAGCAAGTTCCAGTTTCGGAAATTAGAAATCTTTCCTGTCAGCTTGCCAGCCAGTAGTGTATCTCCGATCTTTCATTCAGTATGCCCGAGACTGGAAGCAAGCCAGTAAGCTGTATGACTTGAAGCTGTAGTCTCGCAAGCCAGACGTTCCTCTCCCTATGGTAGAGCTACTCCGTTCCATCCAGTGAGTCTGTTAGGGATTAGCCTGTAACTTGAATCTCCGAATCTCCCAGCCAGTCATCTATGGTGTGAAAGTCTTCTAGTGTTTCCTCTTCTTCCTGCGAGTAGTCGATCTGCCAGCAAGTCCCGCGAGTGGTGTCAGTTTAGGGATTGGATTTTCCTTTCATATTCTCATCTGATAGCGAGGGAGGGCAGGCAGTTGAGTTCTTTTCCTAGAAGTTTCCTTGCCTTTTCTTTTAGGTAGCTTAGACCTTCAAGCAAGCTCTTTAGTCCACTCGAGTCAAGCACAGAACTAGAGTTAGAGTCAGAGAGCGGAAGACTGGAAGCGAGTAGTTGAGCAATTTGTTAGCATGAGTCCCGCAAGCCAGTCAGTCTACCCTCGTGCTAGAGCTATTTCAGTTCAAGCAGAATCAGGTAAAGAAGAGAAAGGCTTAAAGTCCGTCCCAGTGGATAGAGCTAGAGGAAGTAAGTCAGCATGCTATTTGAAGTAAGCCGAAGGAGTTGGCTAAAAGAAGGGCGTCCGGGATACGATGGCAAAAGGGTACAGGGTTGGCAGGGTACAAGGTTGGGTTATAGGGGATAGACTCCTACAGCGCAGAGTACAGGGAGAGACCTCGTTCTAGAGCTAAAGTAAGGAAGGTGTTATAATAAGTCATCGAAGCCAGAGCAACAAGGTTATAGAGTAGTTAATAAGTAATTCCCAGGTAAGCAAGTAAGGCAGCCAAAGGGAAAGGACTTGAGAAAGGAAGTCCCATCTAGTGCTAGATCTCTCGTAAGCCGGGTTTTAGAGTCAGCCAGTCCCACGGTTGGTTTCGCTCTCTTGGAACGTTCATTCCTTATAACAACAATCCGACATCTAAACCTTGTTCTTGTTGTTGCCACTAGACCAGTACAAACCCTCTTGTCCGAACTAGCTGTCCTCAAACCAATCATACGATATCCGCTATTATTACCTATGATAATCTTCTTCGAAGTGATAGAAGTGAAAACAACGTAATCTCCGATCGAAGAAGACGGGGTTGGTTATTGAGTTTAGTAAATAGAATGTCGGACAAAACCGGGGTATTTGTCCTATAAGAGGAGGTCGTCTTAGATCAAAATATAACTGGTTTGAATCCGTAGAAAGAACCCGAAACTCAATCAAAAACAGAAAGAAGGAAAGCAGAACAGAAAGAAGGAAAGCAGAAGGGGGAAGGTCTGAGGAAGTCAGTGATTCCCGGGTCCGCAGCTGGGGAAGAAGCCGAAGGTGCGAAGAGAGCACCGAAGGGCCAGGGGGATGCACCATTATCCGGGGCATGGTCTCATTAGCTCTATTACGAAACTTGCTTTTTCGGCAACCATATATCATACTTGGAAGGAGCGAAATGCCCGGATTTTCAAGCAATCTTATAAAACCGCAAGGGAGCTTTTTTACCAGATTTGCGCAGAAATCAAAGGTAGGATTTCAGCTTCCAAGTTGAAGTACTCTAATTCGACCCGTGACCAGCAGATATTAGCCAGTAGGGGCTCCTTTCCCTTCTTGCTGTCATAGAAGCGTGAAAAAATGGAGTTTTCCTTTCAAGCTTCAGTGTGAAAGTGAGGAAGAGAAGTAGACAAATCCGATGCTAGTCTTTTTGCCTTTGCTTCCGCCACTTGTCCTGGCACAGATGTTCTCGAATAAACTGTTTGCGCCTTTTTCGCTGTTAGGGATATTTCTTTTTCTTTTAACAGGTGCCTAGCCTAGCGCTTTCAACAAAAGTAAGTAAAGGAGGTGTAAAGGCATTCTTTCGCTTTCCCTGGCCCTTATATAGTGTTAAACCCTGCCCTACTAGGACATTAAATTAACAATTTCATTTCCTTGCCTTCCCTGTCTCAATTCCACACTTCCCTTACCTAGCTTGAAGTGAAGTTACTTGCTTCAGGGCAATCAGTTTATTCTCGAATACCCCTCTTAAACTATTAAGAAATCCCTTCCTTTCCTCTCAATGAGATTCTTAGTTAGTCTTTATCCCTCTCTCAAGTGAGTGAAAGTGAGCCATTCATTCCATTGTCCCTGGGTCACGAAGAGTATAAGAATAAGCAAGGAATTTACCTTACTCATGTGATTCTTGAGCAGGTCGGCTAAATCATGACAGCGGATCCTCATACTCGTCGATATCAACGTCCCTTCACAGGAATTCCTAAAAAAAAGGCTATTACTGATTCAAGATAAGATAGCAGAGGGAATGCATTAGTTTGATTCTTTCCAGACCGGTGAGCGTGAAAGCCATGCTATCAAGAAAGAGAACCAGCCCCTCTTCGGTAGCGGGTCTTTAGAACGGATTCATTCCAGAAGAAAAGTCAGATGGTAAAGGAGAAAAACTTAGAAGCTTGCTATCCGGGCCACAACACAAAGGTCTTCTAAGTTCGCTTATCTCTACGGCTACGGAAAGCTTTCTAAGGAAAGTAATCGGAGTCATCTTCCTTCGAGCCGAAAATGTAGTCTTCCTTGCCTAGAACCCACGCCCGTGGAGATAACGATTAACAAAAGATTTTCTCGATACAAAGAATAGCCCCACTCCTAGAATAGTTAGCCACTCAGTCCACAGATTCGGCTTAGTATTAAGTATTAACAGTTAAGACTATAAAGACTCGCGGATTGATTGCAGTTCTAAAGGTTGGAGTGTTAAGCATAGGTGTACCTTCCTCACCTCAGCAGTTTCAAGCTAGGGTAGTTCCCGCTGGGGCAGGCACGGGTAAGCACGCTGGCAAGGGAAAGAGAAAAATGGATAGTTAGAGGAATTAAATTACGAGACTTATTTATATAGTCGAAGGAAAGATCACTGAGAGGGATTCAATTCGTTTTGAGTTTGAGTTCCCAGGCTTCTAGATCAGTGCCAGTAAAAGAGGGGTATCTAGTTGTAGTCCCCAGTAGTGTGTAAATGGATAGAGCAGCGGGAGAGACATTTTGAGTTCTCGGTGGGACTTATGTTACATCCCAGACAGCTAATGCTACTTTCTAACCATCTAGAGATCTTGTGGAAGTTAGAGTTGCTGTCGGTTGAATAGAGTCCAGCCAATACGTGGGATAGGAACGGCGGTAGTTGCAGTCTTTCTCTAAGCCTTTTTGAATTGCCCCCCAGCCAATGTAGTTGCTCCTAGTCCGAATTTAGGAGTAGTTGCCAGTCATGCATTCCTAAGCGAGCCAATATGGTACGGTCCAGAGTAGGTTCCAGCCCTTGAAAATGAAGTTGGAGTCGCTTTCTTTATGCCTTATGGCGGAAGGATAGATGTTTATGGATATGTGTGTAAGATTGGATCCCTCTTTTCCCATGGTTGGAGTGGAGGGCTTTCTCTTTACCTAGTACAGATTTCTTTTCTTACAACTAGTAGGAGTGCCCTGGATTTATTGAGTCTTTCCTAGTTTCATTCTCACCAGTCTTCGTCCCTGCCCTTGAACTTGAAAGCTTTTAAGTCTCTTAGGCAAAACAGGTATGTCAGTCCCTCTTCTCCTTATGTATAGAGATCTAGAGTGCCCGTCTTTCCTCCTTCCATCTTATCTGTAGCAGAAATATTTAAAGCATCTTATATATATAAGAAAAATTGAGCATCTGCCTCCTTATCTTCTCACCACTTTATCTTTTTGGCTTTGCTATTGAATGTTCATCCCTCTCCTCGGGAAAATTGGCATAACTTTCTCTTTCCCTCTATAATGAGATCGATAGCCCCGTTGGGAACAATCCTTCTTGTTATAAGCATCTTGCAAAGACCCTATGATTTCACAGCTCTTGGCTTGCATTCGATTATTATGAACCAATTCTTTCTCTTTTCGATCCAGTGGAAGTACTCTCCAGTTAAGCGTATCCTGAGCTAGTTTAAGCATATCTCGGTGAGTTCCCCACCAGCCCCTTCTCTGTAAGGCATTTTCAATCCTTCTGCCAGAGTGCCAGTTTCAGTTTTAGTTCTAAGCGCATCTAGGTCCATTACTTCTGCCTTGGATCGAGTTGCATTGGTAAGATAAGCTCATGGAGTTGCATTACCAGTGAGGAAGTATCTAGCTTCATTTCTAGGGTAAGCCCCTCTCGATGCGAATTTTGTTACATCCTGTGAGTAAGTTTTTTAACTTTTCATGTGAGCAAGCAAAGGAATTAGCCTCTTGAAGGCAAGCAGGAAGTCAAATGAGCAAGCCTCTTTTTCAAGTAAATGAACTCTCCGTCCCTCTTAGTAAAGTTAGCAGGGCTTAATATTTTAGTGAGAGATACCTTATTGCAATACGCGTTGGAGAGACTTTGAGAATTCTCATCAAAGTCAGTTAATCCAGCGGGCAACAAGGAGGAAGGCGTAAAAAGGTCAAGCTAAAAACTGGTGAGAGAGCAGGGGTATTCAAATAGAAAGCAAGTTTTTAATAAGGAGTTTCTTTTAAGAAAAAAGGAAACCAAAGAGCTTGAGTTGAAAAGTGCCTTAAAAAAGGAGGGATTTTTTTGCCTTCCCCTGGCGAAATCACTCTTCTTTTTTCTGGGTTTACGTCGAGGGCTTAGCCTAAATTAGTTATTGATGATAGCAGTCCTCTTACCTCTACTGGGTAATACTTGAATGGGGATGGGGAAGGTGTACTCGCATATGAGAAAGTCTTTGCACTCACTTTTCCCACCTACTGGATAAAGCCAAGAGGGGGAAGTGTAACGCTCTCATCAAAGGAAGTAAAAAGAGTGAAAGGCAGCAGAAAGAAAAGCAATGGCGAAAGACTGGCTTTTAGGACTAGCTGGAGGGTAAAGCTAGCTTACTGCACTCGCTTTAAGGCTTGACCTATAATCAGCTTTAGCTCGTTTGGAAGGCAACAGGTAAGAATAGCGCTTTAGGCCGTGAGCACGTTATGCCCGTTATCACTCTTATACGCGCCCTGGAGAACTCTTATGACTGGGAGGACTGAGAGACATCCTATTAATGGGATTGTTAGAAATCCTAGTATACTCTTAACTAGCTATTAATAGTATTTTTATTTAAAGGCCCTAGCCTTTATTCTAGCCTGCCTTATACTCAATAACTGCCTTGCTTGAACTAGCTTATTCGCTGGCTTGAGATAGAACTACTTAAATACCAACAGGAGGACTGGCAGGGCTAGGAAAAAAGGATAACGTAGTTTTAGCAGGAATCCATAATGTATATCCTAAGTGGGGTACAGGATATACATCTCTAACAGGCTTGCTTGCTACTAGCTCGATAGCAGAAAAAAGGAGTGAAACTACAACTGAAACGGGATCTCAAACCATCGGGAAAGAAATCCATCTGGTTAAATCTACCAGAGAAGCAGAGAAGGGAGAAGGACTCAACCTTGAACTGGCTTGATCAAGATGATACTCTTTCAAGGGCTTAACTGCTTTTCGCCTAGAGTGAGGAGATGGTTACACTGCCGCCTCTTCGCTAGCGCCCGCGGATTGCTATGAGATTGAGGGGGACAGCTTCAAGACTTAATCACTTTACTCCTCTCTCTTGCTTGTGTGCTTATGCTTGAGTGACTGCGCGAAAGAAAGAAGCTTGCCCCTTTTCTTTCATTAAAGATTCCTTGCATGATGGCTCTCCTAACCTAAGAAAGAGTTATTTTTTGATACTGGCTTCCTATTCCTTTCTTGATTCCACTGCGGATATACCTTTTGCTTAAAAAAAGAGGGCTAATCCTTTTGATTAGGAATGAAACTCTAAGAGCTTAGCTTAGCACTACTCAAAAGAATGAAACTCCAAAAACCGGCTATGTAATAGCCATAAGCCATAAGGAAAGCTACTCCAGGAGCGAAAGCAACTGAACTAAAAAGGACAGGAGTTTAGCTTAGGACTCAAACAACTATTTAGACTCCATCGCCAAATGTCCTTCCAATTCTTAGCCTATGAAAGGAACCTCTTCGCTCGAGAGCAAAAAGAGTTATGGAGACTAGTTTTACTGATTGAACTTTCTTATTAGACTAGGACTGCCCTTAGGAATAACTAAATAAGTAAAGTAAAAGAAGGAAGCAATTCGTCTATATCCTGAACACATGCACGTCGGAGTTATATAATCCAAATAAAAGATAGTTGGACGATTCTCCGAAGATGGCGGAAAATCGACCGCTTCGCATAGACTGTTTTTAATCGATAAGAAGCCCCAGAAATGGTTGAGTGATCAAAGACCAGGCCCTTCCGGCATGACTACTTCTCCTAAAGGTTGAATGTGATGTGTGCATTTCATCTCTTTGACCCTAAGAGCTCATAAGACGGATTTGATTGACTGAAACCGATGGATCGGATCAGTCCTCAGTGATCTTGAGTTTTTGAATCGTCAAAAGAATTCGTTTGATTCGATCACGTTCGCTTACTTTCTTCCTTTGTCTTGGTACGTTCAATCCTGGCGTTCAGGAAGTCCCTGGGTCAGATTCCATTGTACCCTGATCATGGATGTGCTTCAAATTATCTTCGGCACTCGAAGACAAAAAAGAGGGGTTGAATAGAGATTCCCTTATGACTCAATGGTAAGGCGACAAGAGATGGATTCGAGATAAAGCGACATTGGACTATTCAACTCATATACTTCCTCGTCAACATTAACTTTCAGACGGATTCCCGGACACGTCAAAGCGCTATTTAATTCCTCTTTTTTTAAAGACTCTCTTTTCGTCCGAAACTATACAATTTCAGGTTTATAAGGTATAAGGTGCAAGCTAGCGAAGTTCTTTGGTTCGGCTCTATTCTACAAAAATTTCCTTGCTCTTATGTCACACCCACACCTCAATACTCTTTGTATACTTTATTTTCCTGACCGGAGTAGGTAAGCAAGAAGAAAGATTCATTAATTAGATGAACTAGTTTTTCAGTCTTCCATACTTCCTTCCATTCATTCCAGACTTCATTCTGTCTATTCTCTCTCTCGAAAGAAGTGATGCAGTTGAAAAATGCAAGTCCTCTTTTTTAGGATTGATTCAGTTTGAAGTTAACCTTCTCGTAAACAACAAAACCTGATGCCGCTACGCTATTCGATCCCGAAAGAAATGTGAGTAAGTTCATTGGCTTTATTGCTCTTTCGCAGTGCTATTCTAGCCAAGCAATTCCATATACGCATTTTTTGAGAGATGCATTTCTTGATCAGGCAGGGCTGTGTACTGAGCGGAACATGAAAACTTAGTAGGTAGTTGTACAAAAGAATGCGCCGGGGGAGGGGGATGAGTCCAATCATTCGTCCAATCAATCTTTTTATGCCTTCACTCATGAAAGCAGCATAACCTGCACTTCACTACAGGAAGAATCCACCAACTCATCTTTTCTTCTACTAACCATTCCTCCAGGTGAGATCAAGATGAGATAGTAGAACATCTTAGAGAGAGTCTATTCCGATTGATTCGATTTGATCACTCTAAAAGAAAGAGAGAGGTAGAGGAAATGCCTTATAGAGTATAGAGTATTCCGACATGGATCTATGATATAACCCCTAGATTCGATTATTCGTCGACTACGAGATTCTAAAGGCTCGACGTCGCGAATGTGAGAGGTAGGAAGTTAGCCAAAGGGAGGAGGTCGGAAGGTATAAGCGCTGAATCCGCTTCGGAAGAGAGTGCATCTTTCTTTGCTCTTATGGAGAAAGGTAAGCTGTATCTCAGTGGATGGGAGCAGAGCAATTAGGCCAGTTCTCTTTGCCTAGACCTAGACCTATAGGGAATCGAATGAGCTAGAAGAGAAGGCAGAAAGGGTTCGTCCCTTGATTCAGTTTTTTTGACCGAAGGAGAGATTCAGGTGAACGACTGTCCGACTTTGTATAATTCCACAGTGCTTTCAAGATGAATAGTAAATAGAAAGGGATCAAACGAGAGTCGGTAATGATAGATCTAAGGAAGGCATGTTGGCCACCGAAGGAATGAATTCTGAGAAAATAGTGAATCTAGACTTGCATCTTCGAGTCTTATTAAAAGGAATAGATGCTGTTAGGTTAAGCTGTTTTCTTTTTTTTGGTCTTTAAACTCTTTCAATTTTCCGGGGACCTAAAGGAAGGTCGGACAAAGTCGCAACGTAGGAAATAACTATCCGACGGAGACCTATATGAAGCAATTCGAGTCTCGTCTTTCGACCTTCTGCAGTTCTCTTCGGATTGAGAAAGCTCCGCCATAAGGTGCTTGATTCAAGCCGGTCACCGCTAGCCCAAGATAGGTCTCTGACAGAAGAAGTCGAGTCAAGGTTAGAAAGTGAACAAGTAAGGATAGACATTCTCGGATATAGAAAGTGTCAAATGCTTATTAGGAGATCAGGGGAGGACATATAAGATAGATAGATCTTAGTCCACCCAAGAGTAAGGGGCGTGAGTCAAAGCAGTAGGACGTTCTCGGTTCAGTGTGCCAAGCCGCTTTCAAGCATTCCAGCGAGCCTCTGTCCTTTTTTTCTTTGAGCTATCTCAACTCTTCGACTTCGAAAAACGAGGATTCTTTCTTCAGTGGAAGAGAAAGAAAACCCTCAATTACATCGACCCTTGCGTAGGACTGTTTTTCTTATGATTTGAAGTCTGCAACGGCCATTGCTACTTCTTTTCGAGATTACACAGTGCCTCTTTGACCGTAGTTTTGCTTCGTCTGCTGTAAATTCATGTCTTCCGTATAACCTTTTTCATATACCATTTGTTACAATGATATGTTTTATAGCTGGACAGCCGTTAGGGTTAGGTTATTACGCTTCTTGACCTCTATTTGCCTTATCAAATCATCTTATGGTGTGGTATTCGGCAGAACAGGTTTACCCTGGTCAGCTCTTTACTAAGTATGCAGTACTTGGTGATGATGTTTTGATCACAGACGAAAAGGTAGCTAATGAATATGCGCAAGCTTTGTCGAAATTGGGTGTTCAAATAAGTTCTCAAAAATCCCTAATTTCTGACACTGGTTGTGCAGAGTTCGCTAAGCGCTTTCGATGCCATGGGTTGAGAAAGGATTTATCTCCCGTATCAATTCAGGAGTGAATGTACTCTCCCGTTCGGATTGTTCTCGATCCGAACATCACATCCACATTTATAATTAAATAAATTATGTCGGATTGGTGGTGCTGGCTACAGGCAGATGTCTACGATTGGACACCGTAGATCTCGCCGTTGGGAGAGAGCTTGGGCGATATATTCAAAAGCCTCGGGATTACCTCTTAATCCTTATATTAGGGGGTATATAATAGATTTCCTCCGAAATGAGATGAAGCCTACAGAGTTATCTGTAATACCGGAATACCTTTTCGTTCTTTCTGGTATGAGGGATTTTCTCGAATGGAGTTGTCTCCGATCATGGGTTCAGTCTTGGCTTACTGTCACTGGTACTGTGGTACGGCTTTGTCTGACCGAGTCACTATCGAGCAGTTCTTTAAAGCGCCTGTCATTAATCGTAAATGGAGGGAGGAGCGTACTGATCCCGAATTAGTGCGTTTCGGTCTTCTGTAGAGATTATATGATATGGTGGCTCAAATAGGTCTCTCTTTTCAGGTGCCGATATTGGAAGAGCAGGCCGGGAAACTTCATGCTTATCCCTATCTGCTTGGTGGCGTTAGTGGCAATGATTATTTAGTTACCGCTCTTGGTGCAATAAAAGCTGTTCGGGCTCTTTCACTCCTAAATTCAGGCAGTGAGCTTGCTTTGCCAAAGAATATGTCTTATTTTTTTACTCCGATTAAACCATGGGGAAGGGAAGGTGCGAAGCCTGATTGACCTAATGAATATTGCCATATTGCCCCTTCAAGAGATTCGACAGTTGGGATGGAGCTTGGAACGGGGTTCATTTGCAAAAGTTGGAGAATCCAACCTGCTGCTGCTGTGGGAAGAGTGCCTCACGTCGACTTTTTGCCGTTGAATCCCGAAGAAAGAAGAAAATGTCACTAGTGAGCTAGGTAAGGAAGGGTAAAGCATTTCTATTTATTCCTAAAAGGAAGAAGGACAAAGAAGCTCTTTGAAAGAATGAGCACTCCGTTAGGTAGTTAGGGCCTTTGCCTTTTCCAAAGGAAGTATAAGAAGGGGCACAGAAGGCCCTGCTAGTAGGATGCCCATCAGAATATTCTGTATAGTAGATATGCGAAAAAGGGTAAGCCAGTTCACGGATAAAGGTTATAGGCCAATAAGTGAATCCAATGCCTCAAGCGCTGATCTCACTAGAAAATAGTATAAATAAAAGAAGGTCTCTTATTCTTGTCATAGTAGGTGTCTACTAGAGGGTTTGGCAAGCTAGGATCTTAGCGCTTTTTTTTTAATAAGAGGAGTAAGGGGAGAGGTGATGGCTATGTGTAAGATTGAGTCGATGGATTAGTCGATGCTTTCCCTTAGTCGATCTTTTCCCTTGCCTTCTAGGGCTTTTTTTACTTTTTAGTATTACTCTTTATTTTTCTCCTATTAAAGGAGATTCTCCTCTCCCTTTTTAGTTTACTTTACTTTGACTTTTCTGTCGGAAATAGGTGACTTATAAGGCAAGGCATTCATTGGAAGGTGGCGGTTGCCAACGATCTACTTGAAGTTCCATTTGTAGTATTAAGGCAAGTAATCCTGTGATCAATCTTGTGATAAAAAGCCTCTTGCAGGAGAGGGACTCTTTCTTTTATACCAGCCAGTAGGAGTGCTTTTACATCCATTGGGAGTTGCTCTCTTTCTCTTTATATAGAGAGACTAGGATATGCCTTTTCTCCTTATAAGATTGTATATTTAGGACAAATAGATAATATCGGTTAGGATTGGAGAACTCATAGAAAGAATATGCTTTTGAATAAGACTCTAATGGGGCTTCTGGAACTGGGTTGCCCCTTCTTGTATGGTAAGGTTGACAGATAGGAATTTCCTATTCCCAGCCAGCTAGTTGGACTCCTAAGGATTGCAGTCATAAGGGCATAAAATTAAAAAGTGGTAAGCCCTTACTCTAACAAGTAAGCAAGTAAACTACCTTCAAGTGGACAAGTTTTTCAAGCTTTGACTTTGTCCATCAGGCACTTTTAAGCAGGATTCTTTCTTAAGCCAAAGAGGGGCCATAAGTGCTAGTTTACTTGCCTATTCATAAGCAGGCCGAAGGACTATCCATAAGCAGTGGAAGCCTCTGTAGAATCTTTCCTCAAGTGGAATATAGAGGTCTGGGGATTAGCAGATCCATTCATTTCTTCCTCTTTCCCAGGTCCTATTTGCACGAATTGTACTTTCTCAGTCGATCCAGTCCATTACTATCCTACTCGCATTCAGTTGGAGTGGTCAAGCCAAGCCAATACATTCCCTTTTTCAGTAGGTTAGCGATCAAAAGATGGAATTTCTTTGTCCAAGCCTTCCTTGTTTGAGCGTCAAGCCACTCAAGTTAGAGGATCTAGAGTTCCAGTCTTTCTCCTTATATCCCGCCAGTCATAATAAAAGACTTTTTCCCTTCTATTCCTTTGCGAGCCAGTAACAAAGTGCTTGGTATTGTCCCTGCATGTGGTGTGGTGTTTTGTTTTCCCCTCCCTATATGCGTAGGAGGACCTACTATAATGGATTCTCCTCCTGAAGTCAGAGTATCAAGATCTTTTCCTCACCTCGTCCCGCTATTCTGCTTTATTTTCTCTATGTGGTATGTGGTGTCTTCATTCCCCGTAGCTGTATTAGTAGTCCACGGTAATAGGAGTCTTTCTCCAAGGAAGGAAGCCTTTTTAATCTCCTTCAAGCAAGTAAAAGCTAGCAGTCGTAGGGTAACCCTTTTGTCAGCCATTGAGCAAGTGAGTTCTTTTTTAGCCAGTTCGGAAAAAGAAAGTGCCATTCCATCTGCCTTCGAGCTCAGCTAATCCCCAGCCCCTTCTGTTGCAGTTGCAGTAAAAGGGGAATCCATTAGATCAGGAAAGGAAGATGCATTTTCCTAAGAAGAGAATCAAGCGACTTCTGGACTTTCTGTGGCAAGCCCCTCTATCGATTGTGAGTTCCCAGCCATGGGGAGTTCTCTTTCTCCAGTTTGAGATCCAGCTGGCTAGTTTGAAAGTGTTTACTTTACAGGGGGTAATCTAGTAGCAGTACCGGTCCCGATGGTGATCTCTTTTTTTGGGGTCCAGGCCGGTACTTTTCCCATCCTGTGATCAAGGCTGTGATAAAAGCCTGTTTTGTAAAGCCAGTTAAAGGCCAGCAAATGCAATCTCTGAGTCTAAGGAAATTGCTTTTACTTTACACCGGTGTGAGACCTTTTCCTTCCTTGTGCGAACCATTTCCAGGACTGGACTCAATTTTCTAAAACCAGTGAAGATATTTGCAATTCTCTTCTCAATGTCGTGCCAGCTGAGGGAATAGTTTACAGGCAAGTTCCATTTGCTGTGGAACCAGTCGAGGCTGGTCAAGATCAATAGGCCAAGTTACTTTGAAAGCCCTGCTCTCGGAAAGTTCCCTGCCGAGCTTGCTGAAGTTTTATAAACCACTTTGCTCTGCTTGCGGTCCATTCCCTTCATTTTTGAGGAGGGGTGGTGAGACAGAGCCGAGCTGGAAACGAGCCCTCGGGGTGCTGCTGCTTTAGAAAGAAAATTTCTTCCTTTCTCAAAAGAAAGCATTCTCTATTTTATGAAAAGTGGAGTGAGAGCCTCTGCTTGCGGGTGAGGGGCGCTGGAAAGCAAGAGAGCGAAAGCTGTTCTCATCTCAACGGAAGCTGAGATTAATTACAACCCGCTACCGGAGAGAGTGTCTTTTCAAAGTAGCCTGAACCGCCTTCTCACGCTAATAAACGGCCTTAGAGACCCTTCCTCGGCAGGAATATATACGAGACTAAATCCGAGTAGTGGAGCGAGTATAGAAAAAAAAATGAATAAACGCTTTATTGCGATTTCTTCTTCAGCCGGTTGGAGTTTCAGTTGATTTAGTTTACCTGAAGCACCCATAGAAGCTCCAGTTTTCCAGATGGAGCCACAAATAGGAGGATGGAAAGATACGACTAATTTCACTGTGGCGCCCCTAGACGATTTCAAGGTCGTCTTAGGGATAGAGTTCTTGGATACCAAACCAAAGCCGTCCCTACGCCATACTTAGGCACCTTAGGCATCATGGATGAAGGAAGACCAGGCATGATTCCAAGTCTTAATGTGAAGACTAGTGTTCCCACTTTATCCGCCTTGCAGCTTGTCAAGGGAGTCAAGAAGGACGAAGAAACCTTTGTGGCCCACCATTTGTTAAACCCCCTCTTCTCGGGCTATAGGGCTTCCTCTTTAGACTCCGAGGCTTGAGTTTCCTTTTCGGTCATAATTCTTCCAGGGCAGTGGGTTCCGTTACCGGGGAGTCCGGGTCGGGGGGGTGTAAAGGCAAGAATTGTCTAACCAATAGATCCGGTATACCTACTTTCAACATTTTATGGCACGGCCAGACTCCTTGTGGTGTCAGGTCATAAAGGCCAAATATTTCCCATCCAATAGCCCTTTAGAAGCTGAACCCACATCCGAGGCATCTGTCGCCTGGAAATCCATCTTAGCCACGCTAAAAGGAACAGCCCGAGTTAGTGGTGACGGGCTAGCTAGGGCTATTCTCCATCCTTTACTTTAGACGCATAGGAGAATGTCATGAAAATAATGACTACTCTTAGCCTAGTAAGAAAGTAGAAGCATGGTCTCTGTTCAGCTGCTCAATTCTCTTTCGAAATTAGGCTAGGCTCGTATTCAAGGTATGGAACCCCCTTTCTTCACCCCGTCCCGTCTCAAGATCTTAAACTATTTCTTCTCAATCTTTTCGTAGACGATGATTTGGCAGGAGAAGAGGATTAGACTGAACGTGAAGAACCCCTGTCTTAGTCTCTTACATTCTAGTCATAAAAGATGTCCAGGCAACAAAATATTCTAGTTTAGATCGAATTTTCTGAGTCAAGCTGATCCCAATATTTGATGGGCTTTGATAAAAAAATGAAATCAGATTGTTGGTAAAACATAATAAGAATATTATCAATCTGATAAAAGGAAAGGAGTAATTACACTCGAACTAATCAAAAAAGATTCAACGGTATCTGGTATAACTGACATTTCATTAATTGCCATATAAGATAAAAGGGGCTCGTCACTTGGATTCAGAGGGCTACGGTGTTGCTTGCCTAGCCGCTAAAGCCCTTCGCACGTTGAGGAGTGTGGTGATAAATGAGGTAGACCCCTAACCAAGTCTTCTTACTTAACTTCACTAAGCTGTTGAAGTTAAGATGTCCCAAACAAATCTGTAATACCATAATTAGGCTCCGTACCTATTTGATTTGCCTGAGCCTCCATAGACTTTCCCTCGAAGATGTATATTCCTTCATGTTTGAATCCTCTGGCTAGAGTCTCATAGTTCATTGCCCTGTCCTTAATCTGGCATTTTTTCGAACTCAACCTTGAGTGCCAACTATAGCTGGGAACTGTAAAAAAACTCCCATGGAGAATAGGGGGTGGAAGAGCTACTGTCTGGAGGGGGAATTACCCTACTGCTACGAAAGCTGGCCAAGGAGCTTACTTCAAATAAAAAGGCTTGATCCCAAGATTGTACTAGCTGCTCGCTGAAAGGCACCAATTCCCACGGGATATAAGATATAAGAGAGGGTCCAATCGCTGGAATGTAACTTGATCTAAGGGCACTGGCACTAGACAACTAAACCCCTGGTAAAGGGCACAGAGACTAAAAGGGCACGGCTGGCTATATCCTATGATAAAAGCACTTTCTTGAACTGTCTTGATCACACTCACTGTCTTCTCTAAGATCCTTGCGCTTTCTGTATATTCCGCCGCTTGTTCGTTAGCTCCTTAGGAATGAAGGGGAAGACATAAGGACAGGGACGAAATTATCTTATAAGGGAGTGGACACTAGACAGGGGCTTCTATTGCTTATCCATAGTAAACTACTTCATGGACTACATATTAAGCGGAGACTGCTACAAAGACTGGTAGAACCATTGGTAGGAACAAAAATCCAAATACGGATGATACTGGTTCGATAAATCCAAGGACTGAAAAGGAGAAGTCAGTTTCCTCAAACTCAGGGTTTAGGTTCAGATAGCGGGAAATCTCAAAACCCCTCATGCATAACCACGGATACCTTCTGATTGATAAACCATATCTAGAGCCAAAGGTAGAGCGGACTACCCCGTAAATAACCCTACTTTAATATACTCTTTTTACTTGATAAGAGACTGGGCTTTTGCCCTTTATTGATGGATCCCCACTTGTTAAGAAAGAGCTTTCAAGGCTTTCAAAAAAGTCACTTGCTTTACTCAAATAATGATTTCAAACTGATGGATTTTCCCTTGCAGCAATTGGATAGCTAGGAAGACTTCATAGATAGGCTAGAAAAGAGGGCTAGCTTTCTTCGGCGATTATAGAATTCTCATTTTTAAAAGTGCTTGCTTAATCAAAATATATATGGAAAGCAAATAGGATAATTGTAACTGGCCCCAGGATTTATCACAGTAAAAAGAAGGACACTGATAGAAAGGTTTACTCACAGATACTTTCCTAATCTTTCTCCCACTGGTTGGTACGACATCTAGGGGAAATGGCAACTCGTCTGGTCTGGACCAAGAGCAACTCGACTAGGGATGGAGACTCTTCCCTCGCCTCATTAGGACCCTCCGATAACTAGCACAAGCGAGTACAGATAATACGCTAATAGGGGTAATCCGCTAATATATAGAGGTTCGCAGGCAAAGGTATGAAATAATTTATCGAGAGGGATGTTACAACTCGACTAAAAGGAGAGGGAAAGGCATTTTCAATTGAAGCACTTAGGACTTCAACCCTTTTTTCTGCAATTGGCTATGCAAATACTTCTTTTTGGTAGGCTTCTACTCCAATGGGGTATGCCACTATTCTTGAGGGATAGGCAAGAAAGACTCCTTCTCCATGATAGGCGGCACCAACTACTCCTTATCCAACTGCAACTCCAACGGGCTCATCAGGAGAAGAGATTTCAAAAGACGAAGGCAGAAAGCCTGGAAGGAAACAATAAAGACGCTACTGGAAATATCTTCGGGGAAGCTAGAACTCAAACTACAAGAAAGGAAACTGGCTTGCTTGCTCACATGCTATTAGGCCACCGACTTTATTGCTTTCCTAAAATATCTTTTCAAAACAAACCCCCAATTTCTTGACTGAAAACACTGAGCTGACTGATTCCCTTACGGTACCCGTTAAGTTGATTTTTATTATTATGAAAGGCTATTCAAATAACGAAGTGAAAGGTTACGAACTCACTCCTCTTTACAGATTGTTAAATAGAGTTATTACTAATTCTCTTGTTTCAAGAGATCAAGGTTCCAAAGTCACTCCTTATTCCGCTTAAAAGAATCAACCTTATTAGCGCCCGATCGGCCGGTCTTAACCTGATAGGAAGAGTGTCTGGATCTTAGAAGCCGGAAAACCTATTAGGTCAGTGGCTTTCTCTACCAGGCTTTTCTCTTTCTATTCCTATTCTTGACTTGAAAGAAGGCCTTTTTCTACTCGTTTACTGAGCGAATCACTTGACTAAGGGTAACGGGCTCC